ATGACTTTATTTTATGCAACATTATTATCACTTAGTAGTTTATTTGCTAGGTTATTACCATCTATTAATAAATCAATTATATTAATAGCTAGTATATTAATAATTATACCAACTTTATATGATTGAGATGAAGGTGGTGTTTATTATACCGCTGATGGTATAGCTGATATATTAATTTTATTAACAGCTTATTTAATACCTTTAGCTATTATTGCTAATTGAAATAATATTAATTCAATATTATTTTTTGAATTAGTTTTAGCATTAGGTGGAATATTATTAATTAATTTTTTATGTCAAGATATGTTATCATTCTATGTTTATTTTGAAGCATCATTAGTACCATTATTTATTATGATTGGTTTATATGGTGCTAATAATCGTGAAAAAGCATCTGATTATATTTTAATTTATACTTTATTATCATCATTATTTATGTTAATTGGTATAGCTACTTATGAATTATTATTAGGTACAACTGATTATCAAGCTGTTAGTTTAGTTGTTTTATCAATTGATTTACAATGTATATTATTTATAACAATAGCTATTGGTGTAATGGTTAAAACACCATTAGTACCAGTACATACATGATTACCAGTTGTTCATTCAGAAAGTCCATTAGCTGGTTCAATATTATTAGCTGGTGTTATATTAAAATTAGCAATATATGCAATAATACGTTTAATATTACCAACATTAAGTGATGCATCAATATTATATACACCTATTGCTTATATGATATGTGTTATAACAATAATTTATACATCATTAATAACATTACGTCAAACTGATTTAAAAGTTATAGTAGCTTATAGTTCAGTATCACATATGGCTGTATGTATATTAGGAATATTATCAAATAATATAATAGGAATAACAGGAAGTTTATTATTATGTATAGCACATGGATTTGTATCACCAGCATTATTTATAATAGTAGGAGGAATATTATATGATCGTTATCATCATAGATTAATATATTATTATCAAGGATTAATAAAAACAATGCCATTATTATCAATAATGTTAATAATATTATCATTTAGTAATGTAGGTACACCATTATCATTAAATTTTATAGGTGAATTATTATCATTAACAGGATCAGTAGGACGTTCACCAATATTAGGTGCAATATCAACAATATCAGTATTATTATCAGCATCATATATGATGAAAGTAACAAATAGATTAACAGGTGGTATACCAACACCATATACAAAATTAACAGCAGATTGTACATATAGAGAATTAATAATATTATTCGCATTAATAATACCAACAATATATTATGGAATATATCCAAATGGGATAATAAATATGTTATGACAAGTACCAAGATTAATATACATATTTATATAATTATAACATATAAATAAATAAATATTATAAATAATATATATATTCATATAAATAATAATAATATATATTCATATCAATAATATAAATATAATAATATATATAATGTCAATAATAATAATTAATAATATATATATGATATAATAAATAAATAATAAATAACCTATATTATAAGATATTCCCCCGTGCCTCCAGGATGGAGGCACGGGTATGAATGTATAAATATGATAATATATGTTATGCTATAATATTATAAATATATAATTTGATATAAATATTAATATATATAATAAATATATATATATGATATATAAATATACATATATAGTATATAAAATATATATAATGTATAATATAAATGATAAATAATATATAATAATATAATATAAATAATAAATATATAATATAAGCTATAATATATTGCCCCGCGCCTCCCATTCGGGAGGCGCGGGTGAGGATATACAAATATGATAATATATGTTATAATATGTTATGATATTATAAAAAATAATGGATATTTTTTCCCTGTCTCTTTTTAAAAAACAATAATAAGTATGATAATATAGGTTAAAATATGTTATATAATAAATATAATATATATAATATAAATAAAATAAACAAATAATATAATGAATAATATAAAGAAAATAAACAAATAATATAATGAATAATATATGCCCCGCGCATACCTCTATCGAGGGATGCGCGGGTGAGGTATATAGTATATAATATAGATTTTATATAAAATAATATGTTATCATAATATATATGTATAATACATAATATTTATTATTTATGAAAATAAATATATGTGAATAAATATAATATTGTTAGTAAATATATCCAATAAATATGATTATATAATGTAATATAAATAATATTAAATATATATAAAGATGTACATGTAAATAGGATATTAAAAATAAATTGACCCGCCGAGCAGCTATGCTGCTCGGCGGGGGTAAGAATAATCAAGTAGTTAAGTGTATTATACAGCGAATATAATATATAAATAAATAATAATAAATAAGTTATTATGAAGTATAAGATGCATAAAATATATTATATATTAACAAACGTAAAGATATAAATATACATGGACCAGCTGCTGCAAGCAGCTGGTCACAAGGCGTTCTGAACTAGAAGATATATAACAAATATTATTTATTTACAAAATAAATATAAAATAAAAATAGACCGGCTGCTGCAAGCAGCCGGTCACAAGTTATTCTAAACTAGAAGATATCTTGGGCCGCGCCGACGTAATACGTCGGCGCGGCCCGGAATATTATTTATTCAGAAATGTAAAGATATAAATAAACATCGACCGGCTGCTGCAAGCAGCCGGTCACAATAATATCTTGAGTACAAGATATCTGCCAAAAATTATTTATTTGAAATCACAAAGATATAAATAAATAAGGACCAGCTGCTGCAAGCAGCTGGTCACAAGACGTTATGAACTCGAAGATATCGAACAAAGTTAAGATATTTACAAAATAAATATAAAATAAATATCGACCGGCTGCTGCAAGCAGCCGGTCACAAGTTATTATAAAGAACAAGTTATCTAACAAATATAATATATATACAAATATATAAGATAAAATAAAAATAGACCGGCTGCTGCAAGCAGCCGGTCACAAAAATATATAGAGTAGAAGGTATCTAACAAAAATAATAATATTTAGAAAATAAATATAAAAATGGCCGAAGGCCGAAAAATTATTTAAGTTAGTACTAAAATATTCCATAAGTAATAGTATTAAAAAATAAATGGCCACCTTCGGTGGCCGCAAAAATATTCAGTAAACCGCAACTAAGTAGCAATAGTTAAGATGTTAATAAAAATGGCCGAAGGCCGAAAAATTATTTAAGTTGAACACAAAAATGTTACCATAGTTAAGATATAAAATGGCCGAAGGCCGAAAAGTATTTTAAGTATAAACAACCATATATAGGTGTCCCCGGCCGCTTCGCGGCCGGTGTGACCCGGGCCCGCCTCCGGCGGGCCCGAGTAAAAATATAAAAATAAAAATGGCCACCAAAGGTGGCCGCAAAAATATTCAATAATCTACGACTATATCCAAGTATATATGATAAAAAGCGGCCGAAGGCCGCAAAAATTGTTAACTTAAAAAGTGCCCCAATAATTCGAGAAAAATTTTTTAATAATGGCCGAAGGCCGAAAAAATTAATCAAGTCAAACACAACTATATTTAAGGAGTAAAAATATAAAAATAAAAATATGGCCTTCGGCCGAAAAATTAGAATATTTAATCACAATTAATATATCCATAATATAAAAATATGGCCGAAGGCCGAAAAATTATTACAATTAAACAAACTTATATTTCCATAGAAAAATATGGCCTTCGGCCGAAAATTAGAATATTTAAATACAATTAATATATCCATAAAATAAAAATATGGCCGAAGGCCGAAAATTTATACCATTAAATTACATTTATATATCCATAAAATTTTTAATGGCCACTGAAGGTGGCCATAAAAATTTTATCAGTACATTACCATATACAATTACTATATTTATATTATATATCTTTATATTATACATCTATCATTATTATATTATTCAAATGCTATAATTATTTATATTATTATTATTATTATATTTAAATATCCTTATATATATTATAATATTCTATTATTTTATATTATATATATTTTATATATTTTTATATATAATATCTTTTATATTATTTATACATTATATATATTATATACATTATAATTTAATATATTTATTCTATTATATTATACATTATATATATATATTTTATATACATTTTTTATATAAAAATAATAATATATTTATATATATTATACAAATATTATACATCTAGCCCAGCTCAGAGCTACGCTCTAGAGCTGGGCTCATACCTTTATTATTTAATACAATTGCTATATTTATATTCTAATATTATTATATATTATTTATATATTATATATATTCTATATATTATTTATTAAATTAAAATTTTATTATAATATATTATACAAATATTATACATCTAGCCCAGCTCAGAGCTACGCTCTAGAGCTGGGCTCATATCATTTATCATATATATATTATTTATATTATATTTATATTATTATATTATTATATATTTATATACATTTATTATAGAATAATTATATTATAATATATTATATCAATATTATACATCTAGCCCAGCTCAGAGCTACGCTCTAGAGCTGGGCTCATACCTTTATATTTTTATATTTTTATATAATTGCTATATTTTTATATTTAAAATATATATTTATATTATTATATAATCATATATTATATATTATACTTTAATATATTTATATATATATATTATATCAGGCGCCCGCGCCGACGTATCACGTCGGCGCGGTGCTATATTACATATATTATTTATAAAATATTAATTATATTAATATATATTATACAAATATTATACATCTAGCCCAGCTCAGAGCTACGCTCTAGAGCTGGGCTCATATCATATATAATCTCTATATTATTTATATTATATTTATATTATTATATTATATATTTATTACATATATATATATATATATATTCTATACATTATAATTTAATATATTAATTTTATTATATTATACATTATATATAGATTTTATATACATTTATTATATAAAAATAATATTATATTAAAATATATTATACAAATATTATACATCTAGCCCAGCTCAGAGCTACGCTCTAGAGCTGGGCTCATATTATTATATTATACAAATGCTATATTTATATATTTATATTATATTAATATATATTATATTATATTAAATATTATATATCAATTATATATTATATATATAAAAATACATAACATTATATATATATCTAGCCCAGCTCAGAGCTATGCTCTAGAGCTGGGCTCATACTATTAATTATGAGTATTCAAATATTATTTATATTATTATATTATTATATATTATATAAATTATTATATATTATATATCATATATTATATTATATATATATTTATTATGTATTATTATATATCATATAAATATTATATTATATATATATTCAATATATAAATTATATTAAATTATACATTATTGAGATTCCTTCGCCCTGCTCAAGAGCGTAGCTCTGAGCAGGGCTCATAGCATTTATTATCTCATTTATTTATCATATATTTATATTATATATTATTATATGTTATATATAAATTATATATATATATTAAATATTATATACATTAGAATTAAATATATAAATTATATTATATTATGTTATATATTATATATATGTTATGATAAATTATATATGGAATGTAATATAAATTGTATAAATATTATATATATATAAATATCTATCACCCGTGCCTCCCACGAGGGAGGCACGGGTCCAGTATAATATTCTTATCATTTATTCATATTATATTCTATATAAAACTATATATACATATATATATTATGTTATATATTATTATAATATAAATATATATATATTATTATATATGTTATGATATATATTATATGTTATGATATATGATATATGTATCTATATTGTATTAAACTATATAATTACATAGTAATGTTTCACCCGTGCCTCCCACGAGGGAGGCACGGGTCGAGTATATTATACTTTATCTATTATATCTATGATATATTATATTTTAATATTATATATTTAAATATTATATTATATTATTTATAATAAAATAAATACATATATATATTATATGTTATTAAACATTAATCCCCACGCATACGTAGCATAGCACGTATGCGTGGATGGGTATAAGATATTCAATAATATGTTATACTATATATTTATATATATAATTAATTATTATTATTATTATATACATCGTATAGATAGATAATATTAATATAATATAATATTATATATTATTAAATAATATTCCCCCACGCATACTACGTATGCGTGGGTGGGTATAAGATATTCAATAATATGTTATATTTTATATGTTATTAATTATAAATATAATAATATATATATCGTATATATATAAAATATATAATATACATATAAATATAAATACATATATATGTTATTAAACATTATTCCCCACGCATACGTAGCATAGCACGTATGCGTGGGTGGGATATATAATAATATGTTATTATCTATATAATATTTATTATTATTATATAATTTATATCGTATAAATAAATATAATATATATATTTAATATACATATAATAAATTATTAAACAATATTCCCCCCCCACGCATACGTAGTATGCGTGGGGGGTATATACTATACAGTATATGTCTATATATCTAGATATATTATTATATATAATTATATACTATATATGGTATATATATAATATAAATATATTAATATAATATACAAATAATAGATTATTAAATAATATTCCCCCACGCATACTACGTATGCGTGGGTGGTATAAGATATTCAATAGATTGTTATACTCTATATATTATTAAATATTATTATAATATAATTGATATATATATATATATTAGATATATAATACATATAAATATAATATACATATAATAAATTATAAAACAATATTCCCCCCCACGCATACTACGTATGCGTGGGGGTATGATATTCAATAATATGTTATTATTTGTATAATATTAATTATTATTATTATATAATTCATATAGTTTTAATAAATAAATATAATTTATATATTAAATATATATATAAATATATTATTAAATAATATAAGCACCGCGCCGACGTGTAACGTCGGCGCGGGCGCCCGATATTCAATATATTGTTATATTATATATATAATTATATATTATTATAATATTATTGATATATATAAATATATGATATATAATACATATAAATAAATAAACATATAATATATTATTAATCATTATTCCTCCCCACGCATACGTATAACGTATGCGTGGGGGATAATATATTCAATATATTGTTATATTATACATATAATTATTTTATATTATATAATTCATATCATCTATACATATTTTATATATTTTATATTATAAATATTATATATTATTATTAATAATTATTATTTAATACATATAATATATATAGATATTATAAATATATTATTAAACATTATTCCCCCCCACGCATACTACGTATGCGTGGGGGTAGGTTATACAATAATATGTTATAATATATCTAATATTAATTATTATTCATATATAATTCATATCGTATAAATATATATATATATAATTAATATATAAAATATACATATATTAGGTTATTAAACATTATTCCCCCACGCATACGTAGTATGCGTGGGTGGTATATATTATTTAATATTATGTTATACTTTGTATAATATTTATTATTATTATTATAATATATATATTGTATTAATATATAATATATTATTTATATATAAATATATGAACATATAATATGTTATTAAACATGGTATATATTATTCAATAGTATATATCTCTATATATATAATTTATTATTATTATATTATACATATGGTATAAATATATTATATATAATATTAATCTAATATACATATTATAGATTATTAAATAATATTCCCCCACGCATACGTTCTACGTATGCGTGGGTGGGTAATAATTTACATTAATATGTTATATTATCTACATAATTAATTATTATTATAATATATATATCTTATAAATATATTAAATATATATTTTACATATTAATATATTATACATATAATTTATTATTCAATAATAATAAGCACCGCGCCGACGTGTAACGTCGGCGCGGGCGCCCGATATTCAATATATTGTTATATTCTTTATATTATTATATTATTATTATATAATTTATATATGTTTATACATATTATATATATTAAATATATAAATATAATATATTATTATAAAATATTATATATTATTATAAAATATAATTCCCCCCCACGCATACGTAGAACGTATGCGTGGGGGTAGGATATACAATAATATGTTATATTATATACATAATTAATTATTATTATATTATACATATATATAAATATAATAAATATTAATATTATATACATATTATATATTATTAAACATTATTCCCCCCCACGCATACTACGTATGCGTGGGGGTAGGATATACAATTATATGTTATATTATCTATATATATACTTTATTATATAATACATATCATATATACATATTATATATAATCTATATATAAATATTATATATTATTATTATATATTATTATTAAATATATATAGTATTTATAGATATTATTAATATTAATAAACATTATTCCCCCCCACGCATACGTAGTATGCGTGGGGGTAGGATACTTAATAATCTATTATACTATTTATATAGTTATATTTCATATATTATTATTATTAATATAATATACATCTATATATTGGTTATATTATTATAACATATATTATTATATATATATAAATATTATTGATAAATATGTGTATAAAATAGAATATAAGATATTAGATATATAAATGTATTATTAAACAACATTCCCCCCCACGCATACGTAGTATGCGTGGGGGTAGGATACTCAATAATCTATTATTATATTCATATAATTATATTTTATATATTATTATAATTATATATTACATCTATATATTACATAAATATATTATTATTATATATTAATATTATTGATAAATATGTGTATTTAATATAAAATAAATATAATATACATATAAATATATTATTAAACATTATTCCCCACGCATACTACGTATGCGTGGGGGGAGTATATATATTCAATATATTATTATAATATCTATATAGTTTATATTAATCATTATTTAATATATATATATATAATTAATATTATTATTATATATATGTATTATTATATAAAATATTATTGATATATAATTATATATATAATAGATATAATACATAGAAATATAATAAATTATTAAACAATATTCCCCACGCATACTACGTATGCGTGGGGGGGTAAGATATTCAATATTAGATAATTGTATATATTTTATTATTATATTTAATATAATTATATATGATATATAATATTATACATTAATATATATAGATATTATACATATAAATATATTATTAAATAATATTCCCCACGCATACGTAGTATGCGTGGGGGGAGTATATATATTCAATATATTGTTATAATATATATAGTTTATATTAATTAATATTAAATATATATATAATTAATCATTATTATAATATATATATATGATTACATATAATATTATTGATATATTATTATCTATATAATATATATAATACATATAAATCTAATAGATTATTAAACATTATTCCCCCCCACGCATACTACGTATGCGTGGGGGTAGGATATTCAATATTATGTTATTGTATTTATTCTATTATTATATTTCATATATAATATAATTATTATTTATATATAATATTGTACATAAATATATATTAATATATAATATATAAATATATTATTAAATATTATTCCCCCCCACGCATACTATGTATGCGTGGGGGTAGGATATTCAATATATTGTTATATTATCTATATCTTTATATTATATATATTATTCTTATTATTTTATACATATATTATTATATACATATATTATTCATATATTAATTTATATAATATAAATATATTATTATATTTAAATATTATTATATAAATAATCATATAGATATAATATTATAATAGATTATTAAACATTATTCCCCACGCATACTACGTATGCGTGGGGGGTAGGATATTCAATATTATGTTATATTATTTATATATATATATTATCTTATTATCATAATTATATACCTATTTAATATTATACATATATTATTCATATACTTCATATATATAAATATATTATTATAATTTAAATATTATTATATAAATATAATAAAGATATTATACATATAATATAGTATTAAACAATATTCCCCACGCATACTATGTATGCGTGGGGGGTAAGATATTCAATATTATATAATACTATGTATTGAATTTATCATTATATAATATATATATTATTGATATATTATTATATATATAAATATAATATTTGTATAATTCATATAAATATATAAATATTATTCCCACGCATACGTACGTATGCGTGGGGGTATGATATTCAATAATCTATATTATTATCTATATTATTTATTATTATTATAAAATATATATATTATTAATATATTATTATGTTTATATATAAAATATTGGTATAATTCATATAAATATATAAATATTATTCCCCACGCATACGTATAACGTATGCGTGGTATAGATATTCAATAGTATACTATATCTTTATATGTTATATATTATTTATATTATTTAATACATCTATAATATTTAAACTTCATATATATTTTATATATTATATATGATATATTTATATATATAATTTATATTTAATATTAATATATACATATAAATATATTGTAAAATATTCTAAATATAGATTAAAAAAGAGACAGGGAAAATTATATATAGAATTTCTTATAAATATTTATATTATATCATTATAATAATATATATATTTGTATATAAAATATATTATAAATATATAAATAATATATAAAGTATAATATAGCATATATATACTTGACCCGTGCCTCCATTTGGAGGCACGGGTGGAATGATGCTTACTATATAAGTATATCTTATAATATTATTATTCTACAAATTATTATTATTATATAATTTATTCATATAATTATAATTTATAATTTTATATTAATATATTTACATATCTATTAATTTATAATATATATAATAAAGATATATATTGATATTTATATTCATATAAATAAAATAATATTATAATAATATATTTTAATAATTATTATATATAATTTATATATATTAATCATATTTATATAAATATAATTAGATTATAAAGATATATATTAATATTTATATATTCTAGCCCCGCTAGACGTGAATACGTCTAGCGGGCGTACCATATTATTATCATCAGGCGCCCGCGCCGACGTATCCACGTCGGCGCGGTGCTATATTTATTTTTATATTATTTATATTTTAATATATAATATTTATTTATTTTATACATATTCATTTATATAATATTATATATATATTTAATTAATAATAATAATAATATTTAATATAAATTAATAATTCATATATGTTTATTCTTGACACCCCGAAGGGGTGGGAATAACGTGACCAAATATATAAAGAATATATTCTATTTAAAATATTAATATATTAAAATAAATGCTATAATTTATAGTAAATAAAGTATAAAATAAATAATATTAATAATAAAAATGTATACCCGCGAGACCCACGATTAGTGGGACTCGCGGGGGAATTCTTGAATATTTATTTATTATTTTATTATAATAATATTATACCATCTATAAAATATAATAATGTTGGTATAAATAATACAGTACCAAATAATATTGGTAAAAATACTAATCAACATAAATGTATTAAACGATCATAACGTACACGAGGTAAAGTAGCACGTATTCATATATAAGTAAATGCAAATATATTAGCTTTTAAACCTAATATAATACCAGTACCACCACCTAAGAATAATATAGCTGTTAAAGTTGATAAAAATAATATAGATGAATATTCAGCTAAGAAGAATAATACAAATATAGATGATGAATATTCAGTCATATGACCAGATACTAATTCAGATTCAGCTTCAACATTATCAAATGGAGGACGAGCACATTCAGCTACACAACCTATAAATCATATTAACATTATAGGTAATAAAGGTAAAATATATCAAATACCTTCTTGTAATTCAACATATTTACTTAAATTCATAGTACCAGTTAATAAAATACATAATAATATAATAGTAGTAAGAATAAGTTCATAACTAATTAATTGAGCAGTAGAACGAATACTACCTAATAATGAGTATTTACTATTAGCAGATCAACCAGCTAATAATGAACCAAAAACACCAACACTACTAATAGCTAATGTTAATATTAAACCATAATTACTATCAGTTATTGATACACCAGGGGCAAAAGGTATAACAGCTCAACATAATAATGCTGATATTAATGCTATCATAGGGCTAATAAATAATATAATTTTATCAGCTCTAGTTGGAATAATAATTTCTTTTAATAATAATTTAGCAGCATCAGCAATAGCCATTAATATACCATAATAACCAACAGCATTAGGACCAACACGACGTTGCATATAACCTAAAGTTTTACGTTCAGCAACTGTTAAAAATGCTACAGCTAATAATGCTGATATAAATATAATTATCATTTCAATAAATAACATATTATTTAGCAATAGCAATAGCCCCTAAAACAGATAAAACTAAAATAATACTAACTATAATCATAGGTATAGCATATTCAGTATATAATTGTAAACCAACATTATATAATTCATTATAAATATATGAATATGATTCAATAATATATAAAGAATCATAAGAAAGATCTAAAGGAATGAAACATATAAATAAAAAAGTTATAATTAAAGGATGCATACCAGGAGTATGAGTATATTCAATATCTAATAAAGATAATATAAATAAAAATAATATAGCAATAGCACCAATATAAATTAAAACATATAAAATACCCATTAAAATATAACCATTAGTATATAAACAAATAGCAGTACTAATAAATAAAATAATTAAAGCAACAATACTTTGAACAGGTGACATAAGACCAATAGCAAGAGTACTAGAGATACCACTAATAAGTGCCATAAAAAAAGTAAAAGATTAATATAAATATAAATATACCATCTACCCGCGATCCTTATATTTATTTTATAAATATGGATCGCGGGGGATCTATTTTTTCTATATTAATTATATTTCTTTTCATTATTTTTACGTTTCTACCTAGAATTGAACTAGGATTGTTACATTAACAGTGTAATGCTTTACCATTAAGCTATAGAAACTTTAATTTTCATTCTCACCTAATCATTCAATAAATTCTGTTATTGATACACATTCTAATTTTATAGGCATCATACCATGATTAACACCACATAATTCACTACATTGTCCATAATATACACCTGTACGTTGTATTAATGCACTAACTTGATTTAATCTACCTGGTGTAGCATCAATTTTTATACCTAATGATGGTATTGTAAAACAATGTATTACATCATTAGCTGTTACAACAAATCTTATATGTGTATCAACTGGTACAACTATTGATGCATCAGTATCTAATAATCTTATTTGTCCTTCTTCTAACATATCATCAGGTATTACATATGATTCAAATTCTATAGTTTCACCTATATTATTTACAAAATCTGAATATTCATATTTTCAATATCATTGTAAACCAATAACTTTAATAGTCATAGCAGGTGTTAAAACTTCATCACATAAATATAATAATATAAAACTAGGAAATGCTATTAATAATAATATAACAGCTGGAAATAATGTTCATATTATTTCAATAAGTTGACCATGTTTTATATATTTATATGCAAATTTATTTTTTCTATAATCATTAATTATAACAAATAATAAATATGATACTAAACCTAAAATTAATGTTAAATAATACATAATATGATCATATAATTCTTGAATACCTTCAGCATTAGGTGTAGCAGCATCTTGAAAACGTATAGCTCAAGGTGTTGGTATATCTAAATATAACATAAATATATGTTATATATAAAAACTCATGGATTTAATCGGATTTGAACCGATATTACACGCATGCAAAGCATGTGATCTACCATTGATCTATAAACCCATCATCCTCAAATTATATAAAAATTTATATAAAATATTTATTCTATATTCAATTTATATAAAATATTAAATAATATATAAAAAATAGAATATTTATAATATATATATATTAAAATATATAAATTGAGGAGTATGTTGGTGAACATAAATATTCACCCGTGAGGTTTTTTAAACCTCACGGGAAATATCATTATTCTGAATGACATTTTTTATTAGTTTATTTTATCTTAAATAAAATTACTATTACATTATAATATATAATGTTTATATAATATTTATGATTAGTTTCATAGATTTATGCATTCATTATTACTCATAATTACCTTAGCTTATAGTATTAATATATTATATTTTAATTTTATAAAATATAACCTATAACCATTGGGAAATATCATCCAATCCTTTCGTACACAGACAATTTATCATAATATTAAAAGCTATAGAGGATATAATCCGTACTGACTCACGTCGTACTTAACCCATCTCAAGTGGCTTATTACATGACGAACAGTCATACCCTTCCCAACAACTACGACCAGGAGGTTAAGCCTAGACGACCAATTATTTGTTATCATAAGTTTATTTATTACTTATATCTATTATTTTCATAATAGTTCAGACTATGTCTTAGATTTATATTAAAAATTATATAAATTAATATATATATTTTTTAATAAATCTTGAGGAGCTCGTGGGAAATTATTGTTATATTACTCATTTCCTAGTCGTTGAACGTTTATAAACCTTTATTATATATATATATATAATATATATAGTTTATATTTCGCTGCAAATTATCATAGATAAATATCCTTAGACCTTTTTGCAATTCACCTCATTTAAACTCGACTATCGTTATTAATGATCGAGGTGGCAAACCCCACTGGCGATATCAACTCTCTAGTGGGATTACCCTGTTATCCCTAGCGTAACTGTGATCCGTTAATCGACACTCAAGCACTATATGATCTTGCCTGTTCAATATACTATACTTAAGTACTTACTTCACTCGTTTGTGTTGTAATCTATGCATGATAATGCTATTTTACATTTTTATCTAATAACCATTTAGATTTACCATACTTTGTCATTCTATTACCTTTATTTTGTTATAAATATCTAATGCCCGCGCATACGTATAACGTATTGCGCGGGCTATCTCAATATTTTTTTATAAATATATTTTTTATAATTTTTATAATTGGACACATCAGTTATTTTGTGTGATGTCGACGCCCCATCGGAACTAACAACTATCCAAAGTTTAGTTCTATTTATTTTTTATTTAAAAATTTAATAACCTTCGCCTTAATGCGGGCATGGTTCTCTTAGCGGCTAAACCGCTGAACTATTAGTAGATCTATATTTAAATATAAGTTAACTCATATAAAATATATTATACATTAGATAGGTATAGTAAAGCTGCATAGGGTCTTCTTGTCCTACTATAGCTAAACAGTATCTTCACTGCTATTATTATTTCACTGAGTCTATTGTGGATACAGTTTCAGTATCGTGTGTACATTCATGCAGGACACCAATTAAATGCCTAGGTATTACGCTACCTTCGGACCCTCATGATAAGGCCGCCGTTGACAAGCTTATTATTTATTATCCAACTTACACTGGGCAGGCATCACCTACTATACTGTCAGTCACCTGATCGCAGTAGGCTATGTTTATGGTGAACAGTCGTACTGATTAATATCAATTATTTTTTGCCGAGTTCATTCACAATAGTTATCTCATTCCTGTTATTTATATTTATATATATATATATTAAAAATATATAAAAATTAAATATAATTACATATACCTGAGTCGGTTTACAGTACGGTTAAAATATTTTCTTGTCCTATCACTCATCAATTATATATATTAATATATAATATTAGAGACCGTTAATTTATTATAAAACCTTATATGTATCAGGGGTAATCTAAAATTACCTATCGTTACTCAAGTCAGCATTTTCTTTACTATTAAATTATTATAGTATAATCTACTACCATTACATAAATATCATTCAATCCCCGCGCAAATATCATATAAAATGATATTGCGCGGGGGATACCTATATCCGTAATCTATTTCTCAGTCCAATACTTAGGCCCGTATATTTATTCCTATTTCATGAGCATAAATGCATATTTATGTTTCTTTGACCAGTAAGTTATTACACTTTCGTTAACGGATATGTACTATCAACATTACCGACTGATCGGATACTCACAATTCCTAGATTCCCGCGCCTTTATAAAGATCGCATATACCCAGTGAAAATACATTTGTTTATTGATATAAACCTATATTATATAACCCTATGTACATCGATATATTTCTCTATGATTTAGATATATATATAAATATATATATATAAATATAGTAAATGGGTTTAAATTAGCATATAAAATATGGACCAAAATAAAAAGTATAGGATTCTATCCACTCAGTATTGATTAGGGACTTTTGAATAATAATCTGGGTTGTTCCCCTTTAGACAATATACCTTATCGCATATTGTCTGACTCTTCATAATAAATTATAAACATGTTTCAGAGATTAATAATATAAAGTAAGTTTAAACCCCTATATAATTTTTAGTGCTTTACCATGTTATATATTTATGAAGGCTATACTAACATATATTTCGTAGATAACCAGCTATTAGTATATCAGATTTGCCTTTCACTACTATACATAACTCATTGAAGAATATTGCAACATTCATTCATTAGGTCTTTATAATTTAATAAATCTCCACGCGCCTATCCTTGTTCTAAACAAGTATTAGGCGCGTGATTACGTCATTACCAATATATATACCTTTTTCAATATATATTTATAAAACCTGGTTATATATAGATCATATACTTTCGGGTCTAATATAATAGATTATTTATATATCTCTTATTATATATAATTAATATTTCACCTATTATATTAACTCGCTGACCCATAATACAAGAGGTACGTTATACTATAACTTCTCTTTACTATTGAATTAGTATATAAATATATATACAATAGAACTCTTTTCTTCCACCCATCTACATAAATGTAGATGGGGGATTTACTCATCGTATCTATGCTAAAATATATATATAAATATATAAATAAATATATATATATTTTTAACTAGCTCAGTAATATACTATAATATATACTTTCCCTCACAGTACTTTCTTACTTAATTTAATATCATTTGCATTAGTAGTAGTTACTACTTTATTCATACCTCATGGCATTACTTTAATGCTTTTATAGTTTCCTTCACCAGTACTTCTATTTTCCCTCTTGGTTAATGCATATGTTACTTAGATGTTTCAATTCACATATTTCTTATATATTATATTTATATATAGGATTGGTTATACCTTAACTTTGTCCTGGTAATATAATTTACTTTAAAAGTAATTATATTATAATTAAATTAGTATGAAAACTATACAATAGTATTTATGTCATTCATAATTATTTACCGCCTTACCGTATAAATGAACCTTAAATAATATATATTTAAAATATATAATTCTAATTATAGCAATTAAATTATAGCACTTTTATATTTGGTAAAATTATTATTATAATTAATAAATATATCCCCCCACCACGCTGAGTTATCAGCGTGGTGGGGGAGGGGTGTCAAGAATAAACATATATGAATTATTAATTTATATTAAATATTATTATTATTATTAATTAAATATATATATAATATTATATAAATGAATATGTATAAAATAAATAAATATTATATATTAAAATATAAATAATATAAAAATAAATATAGCACCGCGCCGACGTGGATACGTCGGCGCGGGCGCCTGATGATAATAATATGGTACGCCCGCTAGACGTATTCACGTCTAGCGGGGCTAGAATATATAAATATTAATATATATCTTTATAATCTAATTATATTTATATAAATATGATTAATATATATAAATTATATATAATAATTATTAAAATATATTATTATAATATTATTTTATTTATATGAATATAAATATCAATATATATCTTTATTATATATATTATAAATTAATAGATATGTAAATATATTAATATAAAATTATAAATTATAATTATATGAATAAATTATATAATAATAATAATTTGTAGAATAATAATATTATAAGATATACTTATATAGTAAGCATCATTCCACCCGTGCCTCCAAATGGAGGCACGGGTCAAGTATATATATGCTATATTATACTTTATATATTATTTATATATTTATAATATATTTTATATACAAATATATATATTATTATAATGATATAATATAAATATTTATAAGAAATTCTATATATAATTTTCCCTGTCTCTTTTTTAATCTATATTTAGAATATTTTACAATATATTTATATGTATATATTAATATTAAATATAAATTATATATATAAATATATCATATATAATATATAAAATATATATGAAGTTTAAATATTATAGATGTATTAAATAATATAAATAATATATAACATATAAAGATATAGTATACTATTGAATATCTATACCACGCATACGTTATACGTATGCGTGGGGAATAATATTTATATATTTATATGAATTATACCAATATTTTATATATAAACATAATAATATATTAATAATATATATATTTTATAATAATAATAAATAATATAGATAATAATATAGATTATTGAATATCATACCCCCACGCATACGTACGTATGCGTGGGAATAATATTTATATATTTATATGAATTATACAAATATTATATTTATATATATAATAATATATCAATAATATATATATTATATAATGATAAATTCAATACATAGTATTATATAATATTGAATATCTTACCCCCCACGCATACATAGTATGCGTGGGGAATATTGTTTAATACTATATTATATGTATAATATCTTTATTATATTTATATAATAATATTTAAATTATAATAATATATTTATATATATGAAGTATATGAATAATATATGTATAATATTAAATAGGTATATAATTATGATAATAAGATAATATATATATATAAATAATATAACATAATATTGAATATCCTACCCCCCACGCATACGTAGTATGCGTGGGGAATAATGTTTAATAATCTATTATAATATTATATCTATATGATTATTTATATAATAATATTTAAATATAATAATATATTTATATTATATAAATTAATATATGAATAATATATGTATATAATAATATATGTATAAAATAATAAGAATAATATATATAATATAAAGATATAGATAATATAACAATATATTGAATATCCTACCCCCACGCATACATAGTATGCGTGGGGGGGAATAATATTTAATAATATATTTATATATTATATATTAATATATATTTATGTACAATATTATATATAAATAATAATTATATTATATATGAAATATAATAATAGAATAAATACAATAACATAATATTGAATATCCTACCCCCACGCATACGTAGTATGCGTGGGGGGGAATAATGTTTAATAATCTATTAGATTTATATGTATTATATATATTATATAGATAATAATATATCAATAATATTATATGTAATCATATATATATATTATAATAATGATTAATTATATATATATTTAATATTAATTAATATAAACTATATATATTATAACAATATATTGAATATATATACTCCCCCCACGCATACTACGTATGCGTGGGGAATATTATTTAATAATATATTTATATGTATAATATCTATATATATTAATGTATAATATTATATATCATATATAATTATATTAAATATAATAATAAAATATATACAATTATCTAATATTGAATATCTTACCCCCCCACGCATACGTAGTATGCGTGGGGAATATTGTTTAATAATTTATTATATTTCTATGTATTATATCTATTATATATATAATTATATATCAATAATATTTTATATAATAATACATATATATAATAATAATATTAATTATATATATATATATTAAATAATGATTAATATAAACTATATAGATATTATAATAATATATTGAATATATATACTCCCCCCACGCATACGTAGTATGCGTGGGGAATAATGTTTAATAATATATTTATATGTATATTATATTTATTTTATATTAAATACACATATTTATCAATAATATTAATATATAATAATAATATATTTATGTAATATATAGATGTAATATATAATTATAATAATATATAAAATATAATTATATGAATATAATAATAGATTATTGAGTATCCTACCCCCACGCATACTACGTATGCGTGGGGGGGAATGTTGTTTAATAATACATTTATATATCTAATATCTTATATTCTATTTTATACACATATTTATCAATAATATTTATATATATATAATAATATATGTTATAATAATATAACCAATATATAGATGTATATTATATTAATAATAATAATATATGAAATATAACTATATAAATAGTATAATAGATTATTAAGTATCCTACCCCCACGCATACTACGTATGCGTGGGGGGGAATAATGTTTATTAATATTAATAATATCTATAAATACTATATATATTTAATAATAATATATAATAATAATATATAATATTTATATATAGATTATATATAATATGTATATATGATATGTATTATATAATAAAGTATATATATAGATAATATAACATATAATTGTATATCCTACCCCCACGCATACGTAGTATGCGTGGGGGGGAATAATGTTTAATAATATATAATATGTATATAATATTAATATTTATTATATTTATATATATGTATAATATAATAATAATTAATTATGTATATAATATAACATATTATTGTATATCCTACCCCCACGCATACGTTCTACGTATGCGTGGGGGGGAATTATATTTTATAATAATATATAATATTTTATAATAATATATTATATTTATATATTTAATATATATAATATGTATAAACATATATAAATTATATAATAATAATATAATAATATAAAGAATATAACAATATATTGAATATCGGGCGCCCGCGCCGACGTTACACGTCGGCGCGGTGCTTATTATTATTGAATAATAAATTATATGTATAATATATTAATATGTAAAATATATATTTAATATATTTATAAGATATATATATTATAATAATAATTAATTATGTAGATAATATAACATATTAATGTAAATTATTACCCACCCACGCATACGTAGAACGTATGCGTGGGGGAATATTATTTAATAATCTATAATATGTATATTAGATTAATATTATATATAATATATTTATACCATATGTATAATATAATAATAATAAATTATATATATAGAGATATATACTATTGAATAATATATACCATGTTTAATAACATATTATATGTTCATATATTTATATATAAATAATATATTATATATTAATACAATATATATATTATAATAATAATAATAAATATTATACAAAGTATAACATAATATTAAATAATATATACCACCCACGCATACTACGTATGCGTGGGGGAATAATGTTTAATAACCTAATATATGTATATTTTATATATTAATTATATATATATATATTTATACGATATGAATTATATATGAATAATAATTAATATTAGATATATTATAACATATTATTGTATAACCTACCCCCACGCATACGTAGTATGCGTGGGGGGGAATAATGTTTAATAATATATTTATAATATCTATATATATTATATGTATTAAATAATAATTATTAATAATAATATATAATATTTATAATATAAAATATATAAAATATGTATAGATGATATGAATTATATAATATAAAATAATTATATGTATAATATAACAATATATTGAATATATTATCCCCCACGCATACGTTATACGTATGCGTGGGGAGGAATAATGATTAATAATATATTATATGTTTATTTATTTATATGTATTATATATCATATATTTATATATATCAATAATATTATAATAATATATAATTATATATATAATATAACAATATATTGAATATCGGGCGCCCGCGCCGACGTTACACGTCGGCGCGGTGCTTATATTATTTAATAATATATTTATATATATATTTAATATATAAATTATATTTATTTATTAAAACTATATGAATTATATAATAATAATAATTAATATTATACAAATAATAACATATTATTGAATATCATACCCCCACGCATACGTAGTATGCGTGGGGGGGAATATTGTTTTATAATTTATTATATGTATATTATATTTATATGTATTATATATCTAATATATATATATATATCAATTATATTATAATAATATTTAATAATATATAGAGTATAACAATCTATTGAATATCTTATACCACCCACGCATACGTAGTATGCGTGGGGGAATATTATTTAATAATCTATTATTTGTATATTATATTAATATATTTATATTATATATATACCATATATAGTATATAATTATATATAATAATATATCTAGATATATAGACATATACTGTATAGTATATACCCCCCACGCATACTACGTATGCGTGGGGGGGGAATATTGTTTAATAATTTATTATATGTATATTAAATATATATATTATATTTATTTATACGATATAAATTATATAATAATAATAAATATTATATAGATAATAACATATTATTATATATCCCACCCACGCATACGTGCTATGCTACGTATGCGTGGGGAATAATGTTTAATAACATATATATGTATTTATATTTATATGTATATTATATATTTTATATATATACGATATATATATTATTATATTTATAATTAATAACATATAAAATATAACATATTATTGAATATCTTATACCCACCCACGCATACGTAGTATGCGTGGGGGAATATTATTTAATAATATATAATATTATATTATATTAATATTATCTATCTATACGATGTATATAATAATAATAATAATTAATTATATATATAAATATATAGTATAACATATTATTGAATATCTTATACCCATCCACGCATACGTGCTATGCTACGTATGCGTGGGGATTAATGTTTAATAACATATAATATATATATGTATTTATTTTATTATAAATAATATAATATAATATTTAAATATATAATATTAAAATATAATATATCATAGATATAATAGATAAAGTATAATATACTCGACCCGTGCCTCCCTCGTGGGAGGCACGGGTGAAACATTACTATGTAATTATATAGTTTAATACAATATAGATACATATATCATATATCATAACATATAATATATATCATAACATATATAATAATATATATATATTTATATTATAATAATATATAACATAATATATATATGTATATATAGTTTTATATAGAATATAATATGAATAAATGATAAGAATATTATACTGGACCCGTGCCTCCCTCGTGGGAGGCACGGGTGATAGATATTTATATATATATAATATTTATACAATTTATATTACATTCCATATATAATTTATCATAACATATATATAATATATAACATAATATAATATAATTTATATATTTAATTCTAATGTATATAATATTTAATATATATATATAATTTATATATAACATATAATAATATATAATATAAATATATGATAAATAAATGAGATAATAAATGCTATGAGCCCTGCTCAGAGCTACGCTCTTGAGCAGGGCGAAGGAATCTCAATAATGTATAATTTAATATAATTTATATATTGAATATATATATAATATAATATTTATATGATATATAATAATACATAATAAATATATATATAATATAATATATGATATATAATATATAATAATTTATATAATATATAATAATATAATAATATAAATAATATTTGAATACTCATAATTAATAGTATGAGCCCAGCTCTAGAGCATAGCTCTGAGCTGGGCTAGATATATATATAATGTTATGTATTTTTATATATATAATATATAATTGATATATAATATTTAATATAATATAATATATATTAATATAATATAAATATATAAATATAGCATTTGTATAATATAATAATATGAGCCCAGCTCTAGAGCGTAGCTCTGAGCTGGGCTAGATGTATAATATTTGTATAATATATTTTAATATAATATTATTTTTATATAATAAATGTATATAAAATCTATATATAATGTATAATATAATAAAATTAATATATTAAATTATAATGTATAGAATATATATATATATATATATGTAATAAATATATAATATAATAATATAAATATAATATAAATAATATAGAGATTATATATGATATGAGCCCAGCTCTAGAGCGTAGCTCTGAGCTGGGCTAGATGTATAATATTTGTATAATATATATTAATATAATTAATATTTTATAAATAATATATGTAATATAGCACCGCGCCGACGTGATACGTCGGCGCGGGCGCCTGATATAATATATATATATAAATATATTAAAGTATAATATATAATATATGATTATATAATAATATAAATATATATTTTAAATATAAAAATATAGCAATTATATAAAAATATAAAAATATAAAGGTATGAGCCCAGCTCTAGAGCGTAGCTCTGAGCTGGGCTAGATGTATAATATTGATATAATATATTATAATATAATTATTCTATAATAAATGTATATAAATATATAATAATATAATAATATAAATATAATATAAATAATATATATATGATAAATGATATGAGCCCAGCTCTAGAGCGTAGCTCTGAGCTGGGCTAGATGTATAATATTTGTATAATATATTATAATAAAATTTTAATTTAATAAATAATATATAGAATATATATAATATATAAATAATATATAATAATATTAGAATATAAATATAGCAATTGTATTAAATAATAAAGGTATGAGCCCAGCTCTAGAGCGTAGCTCTGAGCTGGGCTAGATGTATAATATTTGTATAATATATATAAATATATTATTATTTTTATATAAAAAATGTATATAAAATATATATATATAATGTATAATATAATAGAATAAATATATTAAATTATAATGTATATAATATATATAATGTATAAATAATATAAAAGATATTATATATAAAAATATATAAAATATATATAATATAAAATAATAGAATATTATAATATATATAAGGATATTTAAATATAATAATAATAATAATATAAATAATTATAGCATTTGAATAATATAATAATGATAGATGTATAATATAAAGATATATAATATAAATATAGTAATTGTATATGGTAATGTACTGATAAAATTTTTATGGCCACCTTCAGTGGCCATTAAAAATTTTATGGATATATAAATGTAATTTAATGGTATAAATTTTCGGCCTTCGGCCATATTTTTATTTTATGGATATATTAATTGTATTTAAATATTCTAATTTTCGGCCGAAGGCCATATTTTTCTATGGAAATATAAGTTTGTTTAATTGTAATAATTTTTCGGCCTTCGGCCATATTTTTATATTATGGATATATTAATTGTGATTAAATATTCTAATTTTTCGGCCGAAGGCCATATTTTTATTTTTATATTTTTACTCCTTAAATATAGTTGTGTTTGACTTGATTAATTTTTTCGGCCTTCGGCCATTATTAAAAAATTTTTCTCGAATTATTGGGGCACTTTTTAAGTTAACAATTTTTGCGGCCTTCGGCCGCTTTTTATCATATATACTTGGATATAGTCGTAGATTATTGAATATTTTTGCGGCCACCTTTGGTGGCCATTTTTATTTTTATATTTTTACTCGGGCCCGCCGGAGGCGGGCCCGGGTCACACCGGCCGCGAAGCGGCCGGGGACACCTATATATGGTTGTTTATACTTAAAATACTTTTCGGCCTTCGGCCATTTTATATCTTAACTATGGTAACATTTTTGTGTTCAACTTAAATAATTTTTCGGCCTTCGGCCATTTTTATTAACATCTTAACTATTGCTACTTAGTTGCGGTTTACTGAATATTTTTGCGGCCACCGAAGGTGGCCATTTATTTTTTAATACTATTACTTATGGAATATTTTAGTACTAACTTAAATAATTTTTCGGCCTTCGGCCATTTTTATATTTATTTTCTAAATATTATTATTTTTGTTAGATACCTTCTACTCTATATATTTTTGTGACCGGCTGCTTGCAGCAGCCGGTCTATTTTTATTTTATCTTATATATTTGTATATATATTATATTTGTTAGATAACTTGTTCTTTATAATAACTTGTGACCGGCTGCTTGCAGCAGCCGGTCGATATTTATTTTATATTTATTTTGTAAATATCTTAACTTTGTTCGATATCTTCGAGTTCATAACGTCTTGTGACCAGCTGCTTGCAGCAGCTGGTCCTTATTTATTTATATCTTTGTGATTTCAAATAAATAATTTTTGGCAGATATCTTGTACTCAAGATATTATTGTGACCGGCTGCTTGCAGCAGCCGGTCGATGTTTATTTATATCTTTACATTTCTGAATAAATAATATTCCGGGCCGCGCCGACGTATTACGTCGGCGCGGCCCAAGATATCTTCTAGTTTAGAATAACTTGTGACCGGCTGCTTGCAGCAGCCGGTCTATTTTTATTTTATATTTATTTTGTAAATAAATAATATTTGTTATATATCTTCTAGTTCAGAACGCCTTGTGACCAGCTGCTTGCAGCAGCTGGTCCATGTATATTTATATCTTTACGTTTGTTAATATATAATATATTTTATGCATCTTATACTTCATAATAACTTATTTATTATTATTTATTTATATATTATATTCGCTGTATAATACACTTAACTACTTGATTATTCTTACCCCCGCCGAGCAGCATAGCTGCTCGGCGGGTCAATTTATTTTTAATATCCTATTTACATGTACATCTTTATATATATTTAATATTATTTATATTACATTATATAATCATATTTATTGGATATATTTACTAACAATATTATATTTATTCACATATATTTATTTTCATAAATAATAAATATTATGTATTATACATATATATTATGATAACATATTATTTTATATAAAATCTATATTATATACTATATACCTCACCCGCGCATCCCTCGATAGAGGTATGCGCGGGGCATATATTATTCATTATATTATTTGTTTATTTTCTTTATATTATTCATTATATTATTTGTTTATTTTATTTATATTATATATATTATATTTATTATATAACATATTTTAACCTATATTATCATACTTATTATTGTTTTTTAAAAAGAGACAGGGAAAAAATATCCATTATTTTTTATAATATCATAACATATTATAACATATATTATCATATTTGTATATCCTCACCCGCGCCTCCCGAATGGGAGGCGCGGGGCAATATATTATAGCTTATATTATATATTTATTATTTATATTATATTATTATATATTATTTATCATTTATATTATACATTATATATATTTTATATACTATATATGTATATTTATATATCATATATATATATTTATTATATATATTAATATTTATATCAAATTATATATTTATAATATTATAGCATAACATATATTATCATATTTATACATTCATACCCGTGCCTCCATCCTGGAGGCACGGGGGAATATCTTATAATATAGGTTATTTATTATTTATTTATTATATCATATATATATTATTAATTATTATTATTGACATTATATATATTATTATATTTATATTATTGATATGAATATATATTATTATTATTTATATGAATATATATATTATTTATAATATTTATTTATTTATATGTTATAATTATATAAATATGTATATTAATCTTGGTACTTGTCATAACATATTTATTATCCCATTTGGATATATTCCATAATATATTGTTGGTATTATTAATGCTCCGCCGCCGGCTCCTTCAGAGCCGGCGGCCCATATATATATACTTATATATATCTTATATATCTATATTATATTTATATTCATATATTATTTATATTTTAATATATATACTATTTATTTGTAAACAAGTGCTATAATTATATTATAAATATATAGATATATATACTATAATTTATACATTATATATATGTGGTATATTATATAAAATATAGTTAATAACATTAAATATAATTACATATTATTAAACACCTAGCCACCGGATCTATCTTTGATAGATCCGGTGTCGATAATATACTATATATTTAATACATATCTATTATAGATATTATTTTATTTATTATAAATTATATATATTGACAAGTGCTATAATTTATAAATTATTATACAATATTAAACACCTAGCCACCAGATCTATCAAAGATAGATCTGGTGGCGATACATTATATACCATATATTATTATATATTATATATTTATGTATATTTTATATATTATAATTATTATTTATAATCTATTATCTTAGTATAGTATATAATTCAATATATTATTTGAATAATATTATACACCTAGCCACCGGATCTATCAAAGATAGATCCGGTGGCGATATATTTTATCTGTTATATATTTTATATTAAAGTATATTATTATATATATTATTATTCTTATTTATAATGTATTTTATACCTAAATATTAATTAATATTTTTATTATATAAATAATAAACATTATTAAACACCTAGCCACCAGATCTATCTTTGATAGATCTGGTGGCGATACATATTATATCATATATTATATATTTTATTAATATATATTTATCAATAATATATCTATGATTATATATTATTTTATTTAATATAAAAGTATTATAATAATTTATTATATTAATATAATATTAAACACCTAGCCACCGGATCTATCTTTGATAGATCCGGTGTCGATACATCTTATATTCATTATATTTTATATTTTAAAATATATCATTATATACATATTTATATATATTAATAATGTATTATATATTTATTACTATTATATTTATATATAAATTAAATATTATTAAGCACCTAGCCACCAGATCTATCATAGATAGATCTGGTGGCGATACATATTATACACATATATTATGTATTATTTTCATATATTATTTTATAAAATATATATATAATTATATATTAATATATCTACTATACAAGTAATATAATTTTATATATTATTATATAATATTTAAATACCTAGCCACCGGATCTATCTTTGATAGATCCGGTGGCGATACATCTTATTTATGTTATATTATGTATTTATAAATATATCATTCTATATATTATTATAGTTATTAATTATGTATTATGTTGATATATTTTTATTAATAAAATTTATTATAAATATTAAACACCTAGCCACCAGATCTATCTTTGATAGATCTGGTGGCGATAATATTATATATGTTATATTTTATATTTACAAATATATAAGTTTATATATTATATTAATTATTAATTATGTATAATATTGATAAATGATTATTAATATTATATTTATATATTATTAGATATTATTAAATACCTAGCCACCGGATCTATCAAAGATAGATCCGGTGGCGATAATATTATATGCTATATATATTTTATCTTAAAAATTATTTTATTCTAATAATTATTTGAGTTATTAATTATGTATATAATCAAATATAATTATATTTAATATATTATATATACTACTATTAAATAGTATACGATTATATATTTTATATAAATGATATAATATACATATTATTATACAATAATAAATACCTATCCACCGGATCTATCAAAGATAGATCCGGTGGCGATACATTATATGTCATATGATATGTTATTACAAATATATTATTTTATTTAGTATAATATATCTATGATTATAAATAATATTATTATAAGTATACATTATATATAATTTAGATATTCTATAAATAATATTAAACACCTAGCCACCAGATCTATCTTTGATAGATCTGGTGGCGATACATATATGCTATGTTATATATTAAATATATTATTATTATTATTATTATATATATAATATCTATTTAATATATTATAGATACATGAATATATATATATATGATATTTATGATTCTAAATTAGATTATTATAAATTATACATGTATTATAATAAATATATTATATAAATATTAAACAATATTAAACATCTAGCCCCCCGGATCTATCTTTGATAGATCCGGGGGCGATAATATTGCATCATATGTAATGATATTTATATACAAATATATTATTATATATCTTATATTGGTAATTATTAATTTAATATATACATGAATATATCTAATATATTTATGATTATATATCAATAATTATACATAATATTATTATACAATATAGATAAAATATAATTAATATTTAAAATTAATAATATTAAAGACCTAGCCACCGGATCTATCAAAGATAGATCCGGTGGCGATAATATTTTATGCTATATATAATTGTTTATATAATATTATATTTAATCAAATATAATTATAATTATTATATATGTTATATATTCAGATATATATTATATATTTATATATTAATATATTATTATTAAACTATATAAATGTATAGAAATGATAAAATAATAAATAATATTAAACACCTAGCCACCGGATCTATCTTTGATCGATCCGGTGGCGATAATCTATTATATATTTATAATATACTTATTTTTATTATGTTTTATATAAATAAGATATATATTATTATATAAGGATATATATATTTTAATAATATATTATAAAATATGATATGCCTTGCCGCAGGCTATGAATATAGCCTGCGGCATATATATTTGTTTATATTATTTAATATTATTCTTTTAAATATTCTTATAAATTATTATCTTCATAATACATAATATTTATATAAATGATAAGATATTATAAATAAATAACATATAGAATAATGTAATAATAAAGATATCCTCGCCGGCTCAATCTCTGTAAAGAGATGAGCCGGCGGATAGATATATATATTTTATATTATATATTTTATATTATATATTATATATTTTATATTTTATATTTATGATAATAAACATATATATTGATATATAAATATAATAATAAGATGCCTAGCCGCCTGCTATGTTAGCATAGCAGGCGGCATTACAAAATAATGTTTAAATATTTGATACTATTTTTAATATAAATTATTATATATTATTATATGCTTATATATATAATTATTTAAAATAACATATAATTATATATTATATAAATAAGAACAAATATATAATAAAGCATCATTCCCCGAGCCGTCGGCATAGCCGTCGGCTCGGGATAGATATTTCATATGCTAATTTTCTATTCTACATATATTTTATATATATAATATCTTATCAATATATATATTTATAAATAAATTTCTATCAAATTAAAATCTTAAAAAGAGACAGGGAAAAATTATTCACTAATATGCATATATTTATATGTTATTTTTATATAAAATATCTCAAAATATTCAAGGTAGTGTGGTATATATATATACAATATATGTAAATCTTTTTTCTTTATAAATGTATTGTAAAATCAACAGATTAGTTAATATATAATATACTGTTATATATAACATAATAAATATATAGATGTTATTAGGTTAGTATATTCATAAACTATACCTTGATATATATAATATGATATATATTAAAAGGTTGAATATGTATATTAAAATATATTTAATATAGGCATAAATAAAGTGTAGTTAATACAATTTAATTTTTAAAAATAATAACAATATGGAAACTACAAATAGTTCGACGGCAACAACCGTTTCAACAACCATAAATAGTCATACCCCAACAAGAATGAGTTATGTAACTAGATGATTATTTAGTACATCACATAAAGATATTGGAATATTATATCTTTTATTTGGTATGATAAGTGCCATGGTAGCAACAGCTATGTCAGTAATAATTCGTATGGAATTATCAGGACCAGGTGCACAATTTTTACATGGTAATAATCAAATATTTAATGTATTAGTAACAGGTCATGCTTTAGCTATGATTTTCTTATTTGTTATGCCTGTTTTAATCGGAGCTTTTGGTAATTTCTTCTTACCAATTATGATTGGTGGAGTTGATATGGCATTTGCAAGATTAAATAATATTAGTTTTTGATGTTTACCACCTGCATTAGTATGTATTATCGCATCTGTATTAATTGAATCAGGTGCTGGTACAGGGTGAACAGTTTATCCACCATTATCAGCTATTAGTGCTCATTCAGGGCCATCAGTTGATTTAGCAATATTTGCTATACATTTAACAAGTATATCATCATTATTAGGTGCTATTAATTTTATAGTTACAACATTAAATATGCGTACAATAGGAATACATATGATTGATTTACCATTATTTGTATGAAGTATATTTTTCACAGCTATATTATTATTATTATCATTACCAGTATTAACAGCTGCTGTAACTTTATTATTATTAGATCGTAATTTTAATACAGGATTCTATGAAGTAGCTGCTGGTGGTGATCCTATATTATATGAGCATTTATTTTGATTCTTTGGTCATCCTGAAGTTTATATTTTAATTATACCAGGATTTGGAATTATATCTCATGTAGTATCAACTTATAGTAAAAAAGAAATCTTTGGACAAATAGGTATGATTTATGCTATTGCATCTATTGGATTATTAGGATTCTTAGTTTGATCACATCATATGTATGTTGTTGGATTAGATATTGATAGTCGTGCATATTTCACATCAGCTACTATGGTTATTGCTGTACCAACTGGTATTAAAATATTTAGTTGATTAGCAACTGTATATGGTGGTGAATTACGTTTAGGTGTTCCTATGTTATTTGCATTAGGTTTCTTATTCTTATTTACTATTGGTGGTTTAACAGGTGTTTTATTAAGTAATGCATCAATTGATGTAGCATTCCATGATACTTATTATGTTGTTGGTCAAATAATGGCCCTATTATAAATATATTTTTGAATTTATATATTTATATTTGTAATTGACTATCTTCAGGGATATGTATTATCTATAAATAGATGCATTTTTAATTACTATTAATTTATAGTTAAAATATTATATTATGTGTATAAAATATACAAATATATAATCTGAAGAAAAATTAAAATCTCAGAGACTATACGTCAAACTTCTAGGTATAAAGAGTATAATATAAAAGATATAAAATAAAATATCATATTATATCATATCGCCCGCGGCTACTGGTTACCCAGTAGACGCGGGCTAGGATTCTTAATATTTATATATATTTATTTTTGTTATTTCTTTATATTAAAATTCATTTATTTGAAGTATTATATAGTCCATATTCAAGCATTTTCATTATGTGTTATCTATGGGTGCTTTATTTAGTTTAATAGCTGCTTATTATTATTGAGGTTATGCTATGTTTGGTCTACGTTATAATCGTGTTCTTGCTGAAATACATTTCTGAGTATTATTTATATCAGTTAATGTTATATTTTTACCTATGCATTTCTTAGGTCTTAATGGTATGCCTCGTCGTATTCCTTTATATCCTGATGCTTTCTTAGGATGAAATTTAGTTTCATCTTGAGGTAGTGTTATGTCAGTTTTATCTGTTATAATTGGATTATATAGTGTATTAATACAATTAACTAATGGTGAAAATGAAATACGTGAATTACCAGTTACACCTGACTATTTAGAGTCAAATAATACACGTTCAATACGTGAATCAGATTTAGAATTAATATTAAATAAACCAGCTAATTATCATACATTTAATGAATTACCTATATTAATAGGAAGATATAATTAAATATGATATATATAGTTATATATATTATTCCCCGCGAATACGTATAATACGTATTCGCGGGATGATAGGTATTTTTTAATATATAAATATTCTTTTTATATATTCTTTAATAAAATTTATGTTTAATAGGTAAGCATTTAAATAATTTTAAATGAATCGTTGACTAATCGGTAAGTCCCATGTATTTGGTACATGTCTATATACGTTCGAATCGTATCGATTCAGAAGTACTATTAGCTTAATGGTAAAGCCTTTCAATGTCACTGAAAGAGATGTCAGTTCGAGTCTGATATAGTACGTAGGTCAATTTTACTTATTGGTACAGTTAAATTATTTGCTATATAATTCCTATAATATAGGGTCAGTGTTCGATTCACTGATTGGCCGTGAGAAAAGATAAATAAATAAATAAATAAATAAATAAATATATATATATATTCTTCGCCCGCTGCTCCGACCGCAGGAGCAGCGGGCTATATATTATTTATGTTTATATTATATTTATATTATTATTATTTTTTAATGACACATAGTACAATGGTTAGTATATATCACTACGGATGATATTATAAGAGTTCGAATCTCTTTGTGTCATATGCTACTGATTATCTCAGTATTATTTATAATTTATGCCGCTTTAATTTATTTAAACCAAGGATTATTATCTAGACTTGGTATTGTTACTGCTTGTATGTCAATACATACTCAATATGTTCGTATTAAAAAAGAACATAATATAACTCTATTTAATGATTGATTAAATATCAATGATCAAACATTAATTATACAAACTATTATATTAATATTATTAATATCCTTATTTATATATTTAACAGTAAATAAACGTCATTTTAACCATTCAAAATGAATGATTAATATAATGTTCTTTAATGCTATTGGTTTATTATTATTACCTGCTGTTAATGATTTATTTATATTTTATATTATTATTGAATTACAAAGTTATTCTTTATATATCTTAACATCAACTGATAATACATCATATAATGCAACTCGTTCTGGTATATTATATTTCTTAACTGGTGGTTTAGCATCTGTATTAATTATTTTTGGATCTGGTTATGTTTATTATAAATTAGGTACAACTAATATTTATGATATAACTGATATACCTGCATCTATAAGAGGTAATGAAGTTATATTTGGTATATATACATTTATTGCTGCTTTAGTATTTAAAATGGGATTAGCTCCTTTACATTCATGAAGTATATCTGTTTATAATTATGCACCAACATTTGTTACTGCTTATATAAGTATTGTTGCTAAATTATCAATTACTGGTTGATTATTCTGTCATAATTCTATTGTATCTCCTACTTTAGCTACAATGGTATTCTTTATATCTATAGTTACAGCTGCTGTTGTTCCATTACATAATACTAATCTTAAAGTTATATTAGCTTATAGTGGTATATTAAACTTTAGTTATTTATTATTACCTATAATAACAAGAGATGTATCATATTATATTTATTTAATACAATATTCAATGACTCATTTAATAATATTCTTATGTTTATTAGCATCTAATAGTTATATAGCTAAACCACATACTGATTGATCACCAATTGTAATGGTTAAGGAATTAAAAGTACCTAATAAAATATTATCATTCTGTTTAATATTATGTTTGTTCTCATTAATTGGTATACCACCTTTACCAGGTTTCTATGGTAAATATCTGGTTATAACACATTTACTTGATAAAAATTATTATTTACCTGTTATATTTATAATTATATTAAGTGTTCTAGCTACTTATTATTATGCTTTCATTATTAAAATATTAATCTCTGAATTATGAAATAGATCAAGTGAATTTAAACCTATAGGTTCTAAAGCTTTAGGTGTATTAATTGGTTTATTAATGTTATTATTTATGACCTTTTATTTATATCAAGATTATATTTTAGAAGGATTAGGGTATCTTTGTATACAATAATCATCAATGTTTGGTATTTATATTAAAACTGTACCTGTTGTTGCAGTTGTATTAATAGTTATTAATTATTTTTTCTCTGTAAGACATCCTTATGAAGAAAAAGATGGTCCATTTGAATGTGGTTTTACCTCTTATTATCAAACACGATCTGCATTTAGTGTAGCATTTATTTTAGTTGCTATATTATTCTTACCTTTTGATCTTGAAATATCATCATTATTACCCTTTATGGTTAATCCTTATGATAATGGTCAATATGGTTTAGTTATTTATATATTATTTATTAATATATTAGTATCAGTATTCGTAGTTGAAGTTGCAATTAATGCTTTAAAAATTGATAGACAATTTAATCAATCTATTAAATTAAATAATTTATATGAAATATCATATTAATTATAATAAAATATTATATATATTATTATAATATATATTTATTTAAACATATTCATATTAATCATTATATATTATATATATTAAAATTATATATATTTATTTAAACATCTTATATTTATAATAAATTATTATTTATATTAAAATTATATATATTTATTTAAATATATTATATTTATAATAAAATATTATATATATAAAAATAATATATATTTAAACATATTCAAATTAAAATAATCATCATCACCCCCCGCGCCTACATTTTGTAGGCGCGGGGTATTATCTATTCAAATTTATATTATCTTATACATAGATATATTATATCAATTATATCATATATATATTTTATATATTTAATATTATATCAAATATTATATATTATTATATATTATAATGTATTTAAGATATATTATATTCATATTTATATATTTATATGTATATTATATATCAATATTATATTAAGTAGAATAATTATCCTGCCCGCTAGCCATAGGCTAGCGGGCCATATCAATATTATATTTTCGTATTTATTATTATAAATAATAATTTATTATGATATATATTACAATATATAATATAAATAAATAATAATTATAAATATATTATAATAAAATAAGTATCATAGCACCCGTGCCTCACTCAATTGAGTGAGGCACGGGGATTCATATTCATATATATATTATTTTATTTATAAATAAATTATTTACATATAATGTATATTTAATATCATACATATACATTATTATATTAATATATTCATATATATAATATATATCAATTATATCATATATATATGTTATTATAAAATAAATAATTATAGCATAAATAATATATGACATAGATATCATTCCTCCCGCGACTCCCTCAATTGAGGGAGTCGCGGGGCTATACTATATTCGTATATCTATTTGTTTATTCATATTTTATATTACATTATTATATTTATATATTTTATATTATTATCTTATACATATTATTTATATAATAATATCTTTATATATGTAATAAATTAAATATCATTATTGAATATTTTTTCCCTGTCTTTTTTTATACATTTATATATTCGATATTATTCATTAATTTATTTTATATATTATTATAAAAATATTTCTATGATATATATATATTTGTATATATCTTTATATATTTATATATACCTTATATATATTTGTATAATATTTATATATGATGTATTGATATAAATAATAAATATTATTATAAGATACATAGATATATTGAGATATCTTTGCACCCGTGCCTGCCTCTATCGAGGCAGGCACGGGGATATATTTTATTCGTATAAATATTATTATATATATTATTATATTAATTGATATATATTTATATTATAATTATTATATTATATGGTATATTACATATAAATATATTTTATTATCAAACATAATTCCCCCACGCATACGTGTAACGTATGCGTGGGTGGGTATATATTATTCAATCATATGTTAAACTATATATGTATATATTTATAAATTATTATTATTATTTAATACATATATATATAATTGATATAATATAATATATTATTAAACATAATTCCCCCACGCATACGTAGAACGTATGCGTGGGTGGCATATATTATTCAATATCATACTATATATGTAGATATATTATTATTATAATTATTATTATAATATACTTTATAGTATATATTTTATTCATATAAATATAATATACAAATATATATGTTATTAAACATAATTCCCCCACGCATACGTGTAACGTATGCGTGGGTAGGATATATAATATTGTATTATTTATATCTGTAGATAATCTATATATATAAATATTATATACATATAGTTTTTACATAAAATATATATAAAATATACATATTATATAAATATTAAACATAATTCCCCCACGCATACGTTATACGTATGCGTGGGTGGTATATATATTCAATAATATGTTATAAATATTATAGTTTTATTTATTATTTAAATCTACTTAATAATATATATATTATATATAATTTACAAATAAATAATCTATACAAATATATTAAATATTAAACATAATTCCCCCACGCATACGTGTAACGTATGCGTGGGTGGTGTATATATATTCAGTAGATTGTTATACTTTATATATTATATATGTATAATTATAAATATATATATTGATATATTATAATTAATATAAGAGATATAATACATATAAATATTATTCCCCCACGCATACGTTACACGTATGCGTGGGTGGGTATACAATATTTAATTATATGTTATATAATATAGTAATATTTATCTATTATTAATATTAAATATATATATAGTATTCAAATACTTATTATAGTAATATATATTATACATATTATGTATAGATTATTAAACAGTATTCACCCACGCATACGTAGAACGTATGCGTGGGGGTAGGATATTCAATAGTATGCTATATACTTATATGATATATATTATTCTATTAATTAATTACATCTATAATATATATAATTTATATAATATATTCTATATGATTATAAATTAATATATATATATGATTACATATTAATATTTGTTTATATATTTATTATAAACTACATATAAAATATAAATAAATATAGTATATTATTAAACATAATTCCCCCACGCATACGTTTTACGTATGCGTGGGTAGGATATAGATATACTAGTATATATTATTATGAATATAATTTATATTTATTAAAAACATATACTATATAAATAGTATATATATCTATAATATATCAATATTTATAAATATAATAGGTATTCAATATTTGATTATATATTTATAATATGTATTTATTTATATAGATAAGTATATCTTTATATAGATCTTATATAAGTATTATGCATATAAATATAATAATTATTAAACAATATGCCCCACGCATACGTGTAACGTATGCGTGGGTGAGTATATAATATTCATTAGTATTTTATACTATAAACATAGTTAATTATTATAAAATACATATATTATATGTATATAATTATGAACATAATAGATATAATATATATAAATATTATTCCCCCCCCACGCATACGTAGTATGCGTGGGGGGTATGATATTCAATAGTATGTTACTATATTTATAATAAAATATTATCAATATAAATATATAAGTATTTAAATATATTATATATATAAATGTATTATTTTACATATAAATGTATTATTAAACATAAATTCCCCCACGCATACGTATAACGTATGCGTGGGTAGGTTATATAATACTATATAATTGTATATTTTATGTTATAATAATTCATATATTATTTAGGAAATTGATATATTATTTTATATATAAATATATATTTTTATACTTTTATACACATATTAAATATTATTCCCCCCACGCATACGTGTAACGTATGCGTGGGGATTGGTATTCAATAATTTACTATATACTTATATGAGATATATTATTATATTAATTTAATTCATATAGAATATATAATGTACATAATATATGATTACATATTAATATATATTTAATTACATATTAATATATGGATATATATTTTATATATTACATATAAACTATAAATAAATATAGTATATTATTAAACAATATGCCCCCACGCATACGTAGTATGCGTGGGGTAGGATATACAATACTATATAATAGTATATATTGGTATATAATATTATTTATAAAATTAGTATTAATATCTACATTAATAATAATATTATTATATTAATAATTTTTATGTGAATATTATTATAGGTATTCAATAGTTTATTATAAATTAATAATATATTATAATAATAATATATAAGTATATAATTATTTATATATATGATATAATATATAAGTATTATACATATAAATATAATATTAATCATTATTCCTCCCCACGCATACGTAGTATGCGTGGGGGATAAGATATTCAATAGTATGTTATATATTTTAAATATAAAATTATCAATAGATATATATATTTTAGTATATATCTTTATTATTATAAATAATATAAGTATTATTTTACATATAAATTGTATTATATAAACAATATTCCCCCACGCATACGTAGTATGCGTGGGTAGATTATACAATACTATATAATAGTATATTATACTATATATATTAATTTAATTATATAAAAATACTATAAATAGTATTATTAAAGATAATATATTTAAATAAATATAAATATTATTTCCCCCCCACGCATACGTATAACGTATGCGTGGGGAATAAGTATTCAATAGTTTATTATATATTTATAATATAATTTTAATATATAAATATATATTTAGAGATATATAATATTTATATATTAGATAAATCATATGCATATAAATAGAGTATAATATTAAACAATATGCCCCACGCATACGTGTAACGTATGCGTGGGTGAGTATATGATATTCAATAGTATGTTATATATTTATAATATAATATTGTCAATATATATATTTTAATATTTAAATATAAATTATTATAAAATATATAAGTATTATTATGCATATAATGTAATATTACAAATAGTATAATTCCCCCCACGCATACGTATAACGTATGCGTGGGGATTAGTGTTCAATAATATGTAAGATATTTATAATATAAATAGTTTATATAAATATCTATTATAATATAGATGAAATTATATGGAATGAATATGATACATAGAAATATTATTTATAATTAAAATTTATTCACCACGCATACGTAGTATGCGTGGGGTAGGATATACAATACTATTTATTTGTATATAATATTATTTATATTTTTATAATAAATAAATACATATATAAATAGTATTATTATAGAAAATATATTAATATATATTAATATTATTTCCCCCACGCATACGTTTTACGTATGCGTGGGTCTACGTATTCAATAGTTGATATATATTATTTATAATAAATTATTATTAAAATATATAAATATATAATTAGATATATATATATAATATATAAGTATTATGCATATAAATATAATAAATTAATAAACAATATTCACCACGCATACGTATAACGTATGCGTGGGGTAGGATATTCAAGAGTATTGAATTATATGTTTATTATTAAAATATATATATATTATTGATATAATATATGTATAAATATACAATAAATATAATGGAGATAATATTTTATATTATTAAACGTATATCCCCCACGATCTACCTCGGTAGATCGTGGGTGGTAATAATATTCAGTTATTTATATATGTTTATATTAAATATATCAATATGAATTATTTAATATCTATAAATTATATAGATATATTGGTATATAATAATTATCTATATTTTAACGTATATCCCCCACGATCTACCAAGGTAGATCGTGGGTGGCAATAATATTCAGTAATTTATATATGTTTATACATATTATATCATTATATTATACATATATAATTATATTATAATACATACTTAATTAATAGATTATTATTATAATGTACAGATATATTAAATATATAATAAATATATATATATTGAGATATATATAATATATTATAAAATAAACACCCCCACGAATACCTCGTAGAGGTATTCGTGGGTGGGAATAATATTTAGTATTCTATTAAGATTTATTCATTATTATAATATATATTATGTATATAATACATATATTGTATAAATATAAGAGATAAATGCATATAAATATAATAGATTATAAAATGAATATCCCCCACGAATACCTCTACGAGGTATTCGTGGGTGGCAATAATATTTAGTATTTTTTTAATATTTTTTCATAATAAATACATATATATTATATTTATATATAAAATTCATATTATATAAGACATATATAATAATAAATAATATATGATTAAATGCCATACCCCCACGATATCCATCGATAGATGGATATCGTGGGTAGCAATAATATTCAATTATCTGTATATTATATTTACATTTTATATAATATTTATAATTATTATTATTTATCATAATAATATATGTTATTATCAATATATAAATTATATATGTTAAATATTTAAATGTAAAATAATTTTTTATTGATAGGTATGTTAAAAATATAAAATATATTAAAACTTAGGTAAGCATGTATATTAATTTGATAATATATACATGTAACATATTCAAATATATTAAAGTATAGGTAGCATGTATATTTATTTGACATGATAATATATACATGTAACAACATATTCATAGGTATAAAAATATTGGTAAGTATTTATATTTTAAATATAAATAGATATATGACAATATAGAAACGTGCATATTATTTTGCTTAGGTAAGCCAGAAAAAGGTGAATGCACGATATACCTTTTGAATAGGTAAGCCAGAAAATGGATTAGGAACGATATAAGGCTAAAATAAAAAGGATGTATGACTGAGAGGTTTAAGGTATGGTATTTGAAATACCAAGGTGTAATAGCCCACGTGTTCGAATCACGTTACATCCGTATAATATCTTATAGTTTAAAGGTAGAACACTATGCTTCTAACGTAGTTATTTAGGTTCGAATCCTAATAAGATAAATAAAGGTCATTAGATTAAGGGTAAATCATATACTTTACACGTATACGTTAATGGTTCGAATCCATTATGACCTAAATAAGGATATAGCTTAAAGGTAGAGCGCATGTCTTCAACACATGTAGTGGTAGTTCGAGTCTACCTATCCTTGTCCCCCCAATTCTTATATGCAGCCTATAGTGCATGTTAAGGTTGGGGGCCGAATCAGTTTCTATGTTAGATTCTTAATTTATGTACAAAGGTCGAAGCCTAGAGCTGAGGAGGGGGTTGAGTAATTATAAGAGCGTGGGTTCGCTTATGGGTGGCCACCTACGGAGGGCACACGTTTATTTTGGGTGTAGTGCTGCACCTGAGGTACTAGAATTTGGGTATAATTATTCAGCCTACGCGCCTATGTAGCTTAAGGGTTAAAGCTGTTGCTTGAAGCGCAATGTATATGAGTTCGAGTCTCATCGTGGGCATTTTATTTATTTATTCCTTATATCATGAGTATGTCGTCTAATGGTAAGACAAGAGTCTTTTAACCTCTTCATGTTGGTTCGATTCCAACCTTACTCAAAATTTGCCAGTACTGGTTTTATTTTTTTTATAATTATTTATATGACTAATAATATACGTGGTTATTTACAATTACATCCATTCCATTTAGTTGGACCATCACCTTGACCTATATATACATCATTTAGTTTAATGGATTTAGCTTTATCATTAGGTTTAACTTCTCATGGTTATATATCAAGTTTATTACCTATATTTTTAAGTACATTATGTATATTATATAGTATGACATTATGATTTAAAGATATTATAGCTGAAAGTACTTATTTAGGTGATCATACTATAGCTGTTAAACGTGGTATTAATCAAGGTTTCTTATTATTTGTTGTTAGTGAAATTTTAATTTTTGCTTCATTATTTTGAGCTTATTTAGCTTCAGCTATGAATCCTACTATGGATTTAGGTATGACTTGACCACCTGTTGGTATACCTGCTATTTCACCAGCTGAATTACCTTTACTTAATACTATTGTTTTATTAGCTTCAGGTGTTACTGTTACATATGCTCATCATGCTTTAATTAATGGTAATCGTACTAATACTTTATATGGTTTTATTTATACAACTTTATTAATAGCTTTATTTGTTTTCTTTCAATATTTAGAATATAAATATGCTGGATTTACAATAACTGATGGTGTATATGGTTCAACCTTTTATAGTTTAACAGGTTTACATGGTTTACATATGATTATGTTAACAATTATGTTAATTATATGTACATATCGTGTTTATAATTATGATTTTACATCAACATCACATGTTGGTGCTGAAACAACTATATTATATTTACATGTATTAGATGTTATATGATTATTTATATATATAATAGTATATTGATGAGGATCATAAAAAATATTGAATAAACAACAGCCCGCAGCCATTTATTGGCTGCGGGCGATATAACATCAATATATTTATATTTTTTTCATCTTTATTATTATATATTTTATATATATTCAAATTATAATATATTTATAATTATTATATATTTATTATATATATATTATATAAAAATAATTCAATATAATAAATCCTGCCCCCCGGCCGCAAAGCGGCCGGGGGAATTATATATTTATATTAAGGTAAGGCGGTGTAATAAAAACATAAATAATTAAAATAGTTAATAATTAAATATAGTAATAGGTTTTCTAGCCTATATCTTAATGGTAAAGAGACTGATTGATAATCGGTATATATAAGTTCAATTCTTATTAGGCTAATATTGGTTTATATATTTGAATACAATAACAAAATATAATAAATGCAACTAGCTTTAGCTGCTAAATATATCGGTGCAAGTATCGCCACATTAGGATTAGGAGGAGCTGCTATTGGAATTGCTATGGTTTTCGTAGCATTAATTAATGGAACATCACGTAATCCATCTTTACGTAGTACATTATTCCCTCAAGCTATTTTAGGGTTTGCTTTATCTGAAGCTTGTGGATTATTCTGTTTAATGATATCTTTCTTATTATTATATGCAGTTTAATTTATAAAATAAAAATAAAAATAAAAAAATAAAAATAAAAATAAAAAATAAATGATAACATTAGTAATATATATATTAATATGCTGATACATTGGCAGCATATACAATAATTCAAACGAAGAAATAATAGACCAAAGCAGCAATTCAATTAATCTTAATGATAAACCAGATGATGTTAAGATATCTATAGATAATAAATCAGTTGACAATGAAATAATAAATGAATTTAATGAATTTAATGATAGTAGTATGACTAAACCAGAGAATAATATTATAAATGATAATAGTATTATATTACCTGATGAAGAGGATAGTTTAGATGAAATTATTAACAAAATAAATATAAATAATCTTAAGGATTATCCAACAGATAATTTTAATTTTAATAATTTTTATAAGATATATAATATATTTATAAAATATAATAAAGTACCAACAGAGGAATTTTTAATTAAGTTTATAGGATTTTTTGAAGGTCATGGACATTTATTAAATAAAAATAATAAATTATATTTTTATATTCTACATAAAGATAAAGAGATATTAAATTATATAGTTAGTATATTAGGATTTGGACATGTATCTAAAATAGAGAAAAAAAGTTATAGATTAAATTTTTCTTCATTAGAGAGTATAATATTATTATATAATTTAATTAATGGTAATTTAGTATTACCTAGTAATATAGAGAAATTAAATATATTTATAAATGAATATAATAAAAATGTAGGAATAAATATAAATAATGAATTTACACAATTACTATTATTAATAAAAACTGATATAATACCAACACTAAATCACTCTTGATTATCAGGATATACTGATGCTAAAGGTTGTTTTACTATTAGTATAATACATAGATCATTTAAAATTAGATTTATATTAACAATTAATGATATTGAAGATATAGAAATATTATTTTTAACAATAAATAACCTTAAGTATGATTCTGGATTACCAGATGTTAAAATATTAGGTGATCTACAGTTTAACGATAAGTCAAATAATACTGAATTAATAATAAATGGTTTAAAAAATATGCAATATATAATAAATTATTTTAAAAAATATAATTTAACTTTTTCAAAAGGTACAAGTTATACAAAATTCATGAACGTTTATAATAAATTAAAAAATAAAGAACATTTAAATCCTAAATTGAGAAAATCACTGAAAAAATTATCTAAAGATATTAACATACATCTTTAAGATTTAATATAAATATATATTCATATTAAATTAAGTTTATATAGATACTAACACCATATTCATGATCATGGATGGCACCCTAACGTAAATATGGGTCCCTAACGTAAATATGGGTCCCTAACATCATTATATCATGATGACATATATATATTCTATATATATTATTTATAAAATTTATATAATATAATAAAAATTTATATATGATATTAAATTAAAATTTATATAATATAATAAAAATTTATATATGATATTAAATTAAAATTTATATAATAAAATAAAAATTTATATATGATATGAAGTTAAAAAATTTTCCCTGTCTCTTTTTAATGAACTTGTGCCAGGCCCCCCGGCAAAGCCGGGGGGCCTGAATAATATATAATATTTATATATATGTTTATAATAACTAATTTTAATATATAAAATATTATTTATATATATAAATATATAATATATATATATATGTTTATAAAAATTAATTATAATATATAAAATATTATGAATATATATAGATATGAAATAATAAAATATATAAATATAAAAATAAAAGTAGAGAAAATAAGGAATAATAAAAGGATATATAAATAAACACCCGTGCCACACCTGTCAAGGTGAAGGCACGGGTGGGAGAATGTTATTATATATAAATATCCTTTAACCAAGGTAAGGGTACATTTAGAAGGTATACTTTATTATTAAATAATATTAATTAAATTTTTTAAATAAAAATTATAAATGCCTATTCGTAAGTCGAATACATATTTAAGTTTAGTAAATAGTTATTTAATAGATAGTCCTCAACCAAGTAGTATAAGTTATTGATGAAATTTAGGTTCATTATTAGGTTTATGTTTAGTAATACAATTAGCTAGTGGAATATTCTTAGCTATGCATTATTCATCAAATATTGAATTAGCATTTGATTCAGTAGAGCATATTATGCGTGATGTTAATGCTGGTTGATTAATACGTTATATCCATGCTAATGGTGCAAGTTTTTTCTTTATTTGTATGTATTTACATATAGGTAAAGCTTTATATTATGGAAGTTATCGTCGTCCTAGAGTTATGTTATGAGTAATTGGTGTTATTATATTTATATTAACAATGGCTATAGCATTTATGGGTTATTGTTTAGTTTATGGTCAAATGTCTCATTGAGGTGCAACTGTAATTACTAACTTATTAAGTGCTATTCCATTCATAGGAAATGATATAGTCCCTTATATTTGGGGTGGCTTTAGCGTTAGTAATCCAACAATTCAAAGATTCTTTGCTTTACATTTCTTATTACCATTTATATTAGCAGCTTTAGTATGTATGCATTTAATGGCATTACATGTTAATGGATCATCAAATCCATTAGGTATAACAGGTAACGTAGATCGTTTACCTATGCATCCATATTTTATATTTAAAGATTTAGTAACAGTATGAATATTTATATTAATATTTAGTTTATTTGTATTCTTTTCACCTAATACATTAGGTTGTTGTTAATGATGGCCTATTGCCCCGTGACGACATTTTCGTCGTCACGGGGCTAGATATTTATATGCTGGTACAATCAAATATTTGATAAATTGTATATTCAATCAGCAAGTCTAATTTTATTTAGTCTTCAGAAACTATATTATATCAATATAATTTATATAATAATAATATATATATTTATATTAAAATAGAGTTCATTTATATAATACATCCTGATAATTATATACCTGGTAACCCTATGGTTACTCCACCATCAATTGTACCTGAGTGATATTTATTACCATTCTATGCTATATTACGTAGTATACCTGATAAATTAGGTGGTGTATTAGCTATGTTTGGTGCTATTTTAGCTTTATTATCATTACCATATACTGATCGTTCAGTTATACGTGGTAACTCATTTAAAGTATTATCACGTTTATTCTTTTATGCTTTTGTATTTAATTTTATCTTATTAGGTAATTTAGGTCAATTACATGTTGAAGTACCTTATATTCAATTAGGTCAATATGCTACTGTATTTTATTTCTCTTATTATTTTGTAATAGTTCCTTTAATATCATCATTAGAAAATATATTATATTATGTAGGAGTTTTACGTTCAAGTAGTTAATATATGGATAAAAATATTATAATATAAAAATATATTACCCCCGCCTAGCATAGCTAGGCGGGTGAAAGTATTCAATTATTATTTTATTATTTCCTTTTATTTATATATTCATTTTCATATATATTCCATAAATTATATATATATATTTATTATATAATAACATATATAATATTTATATATTGAGATAAAAATAAATAATATAAATTATATATTATAATATTAAAAAATATCCCCCGCCGAGCATTGCTCGGCGGGTGAAGATATCATCATTATATATATATTTATTTATTTGTATATATTTATAATAATTAAATATATTTATATATAAAAATATATCATTATCGATGCAATATTCCCCGCCGAGCAGCTACGCTGCTCGGCGGTCTATTCATATATATTTATTATTATTTTATCTATCATTTAATTCTAAATATAATAATTATATTATATATAATATATTATATAAATTATAATCAATATAATATATGAATAAATTATAACAAATATGAATAAATTATAACAAATATAATAAAAATATTAAACATGCCCGCCGAGCAGCGTAGCTGCTCGGCGGGCGAATATATCTACATTATATTTATTTATATTATTTGTATTTATATATTTTTTAATAATATAATATATATTTAAACATAAAATATATTAAGATAGTATATATATAAAAATATAGGCAACATTCCCCCGCCTAGCAAAGCTAGGCGGGTGAAGATATCACCATTATATATTTATTTATATATTTTTAAATATTTTTAAATTAATATAAATATTTATATGGATAAAATATATTATTATCGATGCAATATTCCCCGCCGAGCAGCGTAGCTGCTCGGCGGTGTTTACATATATATTTATTATTATTTTATCTATCATATTTTTATTTATAAATATAATCATTATATTATATAATTTATATTATATAAATAATCATTATTATATGTTGATAAATTATAACAAATATTATAAAATATTAAACATGCCCGCCGAGCAGCGTAGCTGCTCGGCGGTGAAGATATATTCTTTATATTAATTTATATATACTTTTTATTATATAATTATTATCATATATTAAACATATATAATCTATATTAAATAATAATATAAATAATTATTATATATAATTATACATAAATAATAAGTATTAATATAAGAAATATATTATAATATATATATAAGCAATATTCCACGCCGAGCAGCGTAGCTGCTCGGCGGGTGATGCTATACAATATCTATATATTTATTATTAATATTAATTTTTCTATGATATATATAAATATAATAATTATTATATATAGGATATTTATATATGATATATATAAATATAATCATTATAATATATAGGATATTAAAATTCCCCCGGCCGCGGAGCGGCCGGGCGGCCCAGGCCCGCGGCAAAGCCGCGGGCCGGAAATATATAAACAATATTATACATGAAGATATTTACATTATATGTACTTTGTATATTATATATAAAAATAATACATAATATATAAGATAAATAATATGCTAATAATTAAGCAACATCCCCCGCCGAGCTTTGCTCGGCGGGTGAAGATATATCCAGTATATTTACATATGTATTCATTATGTTATTTATTTTAACAAATTTAATAATATAATTATATTCAGAATAAATATTAATTTTATCATAAATCTATATGAAATAATAAATATTATCATTATAATAAATATAGATTAAATAATAAATATTATCATTATAATAAATAACAAATGTAATATATTATAATGTAATAGAAGCAATATTCCCCCGCCGAGCAGCGTAGCTGCTCGGCGGTGAAGGTATATATATTATTCATATATTATTCTTTTAATATAAATATATATATAATTATAAATGTTATTTAATATTAAATAAATGATATATATTATAGATCATTATTAAGTAATATTATAATATAAATACCCGCCGAGCAGCTACGCTGCTCGGCGGGGGAATGGTATACCCATAATACTTATACCTTTTCTATTTATTATTATTTTATTCATATTTTATAAATAAATATATGTAATCATTATTATGATATAAAAATATATGAGAGATATTTATATTAAGATATAAACAATATTATACATGCCCGCCGAGCAGCGTAGCTGCTCGGCGGTGAAGATATATCCAATTTATATACATATGTATATATTATTATATTTATATTAACATTATTTATATATTTATAATAAATATGTATTTATATCATTTATATAAATATTCTAATAATAATAAATATTATAATAATTATAAATAATAAATGAAATAATTATAATGTAATAGAGGCAATATTCCACGCCGAGCAGCTACGCTGCTCGGCGGGTGAAGGTATATCTATTATACACATATTATTTATTATATAAATTTATTTTAATATATATAATATATAATTATTCATGTTATTTATTCAAAATAAATGATGTATATATAAATATATAGGAATAATATAAATACCCGCCGAGCAGCGTAGCTGCTCGGCGGGGGAATGATATACTCATAATACTATACCTTTTCTATTTATAATAATTTTATAAATATTTTATAAATAAATATAGATAATTATTATTATATAATAAAAATTATATGAGAAATAATATTATAAAAATATAAATAATATTAAGCATGCCCGCCGAGCAGCTACGCTGCTCGGCGGGCGAATATATATACATTATATTAATTTGTATTTGTATTTATTATATAATTATTATATATTTTATACACATAATATATATAAATATAAATTAAATAATATAACAAATATTTAAGCAACATTCCCCCCGCCGAGCTTTGCTCGGCGGGTGTAGATATATTCAATATACATATATATGTTTTCATTAGTTTATGTTTATAAACATTATTTATATATTATTATTATATTCATAATATATATATATTTATATCATTTAAATATATAATAAAAGAATAAATATTATGATAAATGTAATATATTATATATGCTATAGATGTATTATTCACGCCGAGCAGCGTAGCTGCTCGGCGGGTGAAGGTATATAAATTATATCTTTTCATTTTGTAAATAAGATATTATTTATATAATCATTATAATAATTAAAATTTAATATAACAAAGATATAAGGAATATTATTCATGTATTTTCATTATACATATGTATTTCATTTGTTATAAATATATATGTTATTATTTTTATAAATAATGATATATATTATAGATAAAGATTAAGCAATATTTTATATATGCCCGCCGAGCAGCGTAGCTGCTCGGCGGTGAATGATATCTACATTATAAATATATTTTCTTATATATATTTCTTTATATTATTATAAATATATAAATTTATATATTATTATTAAGATAAATAAATGAGAGATAATTAATCTAATATTGAAGCAATATTCCCCCGCCGAGCTTTGCTCGGCGGGTGATGATATTTACGTTATATATTTTATATTTATTATTATATAATTATTTATTATTATAAATATATATGTATTCAATATAAATATATTAATATTAATGCCAGATAAATATAATAAATATATATTAATATTATGTATGGTATTTATATCTTGATTATTATATCTCATTATAAATATATTTTTATATATTATTATATATAATTTATAAATAAAACATTGATAATATATGAATAATACAGATAAAATATTCCCCCGCCGAGCTTTGCTCGGCGGGTGAGGATATATTTATATATGTTATATATTTATATTTTTTATAAATATATATATTTATGTTTATATTTTTATGTAATAAATATAAAATAAAATATATCAAACAAATATATAGGCAATATTCCCCGCCGAGCAGCGTAGCTGCTCGGCGGGTGATCACATATTTATATATATTAAATTATTTATATATTTAGATTTTTTTATAAATAAATACATTCATATATATTAAGATATTATAAATATAGGATAAAATATATCAAATATAAATAAAATATAAAATATATCAATCATATAAGCAATATTCCCCCCGCCGAGCAAAGCTCGGCGGGTGAAGGTGTATAATATCTTTATATTTATTATTATAATTATTTATCATAAATATAATTATTATTTAATCATTATGTTATATGAATTATATTATATCAATTATATTATTAAAATATATAAATATATTATATTAATTATATGCTTAAAATATATGAATATATTATATCAAAAATATAAACAATATTAAATATGCCCGCCGAGCAGCTACGCTGCTCGGCGGGGGAATGCTATACCCATTATACTTATATTTATTATCTTTATTATTATTTTATTTATATATATAATTATGTAATTATAATTATGATAGAATAAAAATATATGATATATAATAAATAAGCAATATTAAACATGCCCGCCGAGCATAGCTCGGCGGGCGAATATATCTACATTATAAATATATTTTATTATATTTATGTTTTCATTTTATTATAAATATATTTATGTATATATTATTATATAATATATAAATGAGATAAATATATTAAAAATATAAGCAATATTCCCCCCGCCGAGCATAGCTCGGCGGGTGATGATATCTATGTTATATATTTGTATTTATTATCATATAATTATTTATTATTATAATATATAATCATTATAAATATTAATATATGTAATATTACATAAATAAATATAACAAAATATAAGCAATAATATGTATGGATGATGTTTTATATACCTTGATAATATCTTATTATATATTTTTTATATATAAATATTTATATATTTTTATAAATATAACATTTATAATATATGTATATTAATACAAATAATATTCCCCGCCGAGCAGCGTAGCTGCTCGGCGGGTGATCACATCTTTATATATTTTATATATTCATATATTTTATATAATCATATATATATATTTATATTTATACATTCATATATGTTTATATTAGATATAATGTTATAAATTTAATATAAAATAAAACAAATTATGTTTATAAGGTAGGATGATATAAATTTATGATAAATATAATATAAAATATAAGCAATATTTCCCGCCGAGCTTTGCTCGGCGGGTGATTATTTATAATAATTATATCCTATCGTGTAAATTTTTTTCCTAAGGTAATGATGAAAAACATCAAACATTTTTTTTATTAAATAATAATTCGAATATGGAATTATATAGCTATTAAGAAGTATAGTAGAGGGCAAACGCGACTGTGATGGAATGGAAGACATATGACTTTTAAGTTGTCAAGGCATTATGCCGTAAAGGTTCGAGTCCTTTCAGTCGCAAAAGCCCATCTATAAAGCATATATATATACGTACAAATATATATATGTGACTACTTATAAATCCAGGCGCAATTTAAATATATTCTGGGCCTCCGGCAGCTTTGTACTGAGTGGGGGCTAATTAATAGCACGCTGCACTCCTGCAGTGGGCTATCGTTATTTTATTCGTCACTAGATTAGTAATAGTCAATCTAGTAGGCATGAGTTTTTTTATTAAGGATTATAAGTAGAATAGACTAGTTAAATATATGTAACTAGGTTAAGATATCCCTTAGAGGAGGCGAGGGTGATAACTGGGCTTTCGGGATGGTACCATCCCGTCAAGGGGTAGTTCTAATGTTGGTAATTAGAGCTATATTGTAGCTATAGTGCTATTGCGCTGCGACTGTTCGATTCAGTCCTACCCCAAAAGATAGCTATAGTTTAGCGGTAAAACAACTGTATGTGGCATAGTATACCTGAGTTCAAATCTCAGTAGTTATCCCAGTTGCTTTAGCTTAGCGGTAAAGCATCCGTTTTGTAATCGGAAGATCATAGGTTCAATTCCTATAGGTAACAATATTATTATTTATTAAATAAAATAAATATTTAAAGACTACATGATCTAATGGTATGATACAACTACTTCACAGTTGATATACGAGTTCAATTCTCGTTGTAGTTAAAAATATATATTAAATATCAGGCGCCCGCGCCGACGTTAAAACGTCGGCGCGTGCATATTTATATATTTATATTATTTATATTATTTATATTATTTATATATTCATATATTTTTATTATATTTATATTTCTTAATTAAACAATAGTAGGTTAATGGTAGACCCTAGCACTTCCAATGCTACTGTGCGTGTTCGATTCACGTCTATTGTATATCACTATGTTCACCAACGGCTTGGTCGATCAATTGCAGCTTGATTGTTCAGGGTTCAACTCCCTACATAGTGTAGTTATATCAAATATATGTTCTATACGTCTTAATCCTATATTTGGAAACTTAAAGGTAATTTATTTATATAATCGAGCAATATATTAAATACATATTTATTATTTTATGTATTAAGATATAACAACAGATTGTATCGTAATTGGTAACGAGTCTACATTGGGTGTAGGAGATTAGAGGTTCGAGTCCTCTCAATCTGAATTAACCAATAATATTATGATATAATAAATATTTTTATAATAAAATTATTATATGCCACAACTTGTACCTTTTTATTTCATGAATTTAATGTCAGGATTAGTATTGACATTTGCAATTGCTATATATTTATCAGCAACAATTATATTACCATCAATTCTTAGTTTAATGGTAGCTCGTAATACTCTTATACGACTCTAAAATTTTACTGTTCAAATAAGATGAACAGACACGTATAACCTGTATACTACTTCTAGTATACTACATATAGATCTTCTATATTAACCAATGTTATATTCTCCTTTAGATCAATTTGAGGTTAAACCTTTACTTTATATAACCCAATCTTTAGCATTTAGTATGACTAATTTTACTTTATATTTAGCTATAGTTTTATCTATATTAACTTTATATTTTATAATAATTGATAGTGGTAACTTAGGTTCTACTCGTTGAGGTGTAGCTATTATAGCTATATATGATACTATATTAAACTTAGTAACTAGTCAAATAGGTGGTACTAAATCAGGATATTATTTTCCTTTAATATTTAGTATATTTAACATAATATTATTAGCTAATTTAACTAGTATGATACCTTATTCATTTGCTATAGCTGCTCAATTAGTTGCTATTGTTGGTTTATCTTTAGCTTTATGATTAGGTAATTTAATTTTAGGTTTATCTTTACATGGTTCAAAATTCTTTAGTTTATTTGTTCCTAGTGGTACTCCTTTAATTTTAGTACCTGTATTAGTTTTAATTGAATGCTTATCTTATTGTTCACGTGCTATTTCTTTAGGTTTACGTTTAAGTGCTAATATTTTATCTGGTCATTTACTTATGCTTATTTTAGGTTCTTTAATCTTAGGTCTTATGGGTTCTTCTATTTATGGATTTATATCAGGTATTATACCTATAACTGGTGTAGTTGCTATTACTATATTAGAATTTGGTATTGCTATTATACAAGCTTATGTATTTAGTATTTTATTATCTGGTTATATAAAAGATTCTGTTTCATTACATTAATTTTATTAAATTAATTATTTAATAAAAATTCATAAAAATAATTTAATACAAAATGTATCGAATTAATAATATTTTGATACAAAAAGTATCGAATTAAAAATTATAACCCACGCCATACCTCATATGAGGTATGGCGTGAAACAAATATATTTGTATTTATATTAAATACATTATATACATTATTATATTAAGCATTTATATAAAACTAGTATTTTACTAGCAATATAAATAATATAATATCATTACACCCACGACAAGGATGTCGTGGGGGGTAAATCTTTCTTTATGTTTATAAACTATTATTATTATTATATATAATTGAATATATTTATATATTTGATATATATAATATTTAATATTAGAAATAACTTATAGTATTTCTAAAAAAAAATTCTACCCAGGCCTACGTATTACGTAGTGGGTCAGGATATATCTCATTTATTTTCTGATTAAATATTTCCCGCCCGCGGCATAGCCGCGGGCGTGGGCCGCCCGGCCGCGTAGCGGCCGGGTGAATTATATGTTTTATTAATCTTTAAATAATTATTATATTATAATAGTATTTTATATACTTTTTATATGTATATAATTATAATTATGTAAATTTATATTAATATATTTTAATGGAAAATAAATATTAAATTAACAATATTATCAGCCATACCTCTTATGAGGTATGGCGTGGTACATTTATATATCAGTATTATCATATATAATAATATTAATATAAATTATTATATGTTATAAAATAAAATATATATAAGAGCATAGCTCATAGGTATTAAATATACCTCGCCCACGCATCACTCTAATGTGATGCGTGGGCACATACATATCTATACATATGTATATTCTTATATTATAATATTTATAGATAATTATATATGTTAAATATCCTATTTTAAAAAGAGACAGGGAAAATTATTCCTTATTTTATTATATCATATTTATGATATTTTATAATAAAAATTATGGATATATATAGTTATACTTTATAATAAAAATATATTATTATTGTATAATAATTATATATGAAATATACATTTATAGATATATTAAACATCATCACCCAGGCCTACGTGAAACGTAGGCCTGGGGCAAGTATTTATATTTATTATATATTTATATATTAAATTAATATAATATATATCATTATACATATGATTATATATTAAAATATATATAATTATAAATAATTTATAAATAAACAATATATATAGGATATATATTTATTATAAATTAAACAATATCACCCAGGCCTACGTGAAACGTAGGCCTGGGGCAAGTATATATTGGTATATTTTATTTTTATTCCCCCGGCCGCAGAGCGGCCGGGTGGGCCAGGCCCCCGGCAAAGCCGGGGGCCGGAATAAAGTATTAAATTTAATATATGTTTATATATTATATATGATTTATACATAATATATTTATATATATTTATATTAATATATTATAAAAATTATTAATATTTTATTTGATAAAATAAAAAATATAAATTAAACATCATCACCCAGGCCTACGTTTCACGTAGGCCTGGGGCAGGTATATGTTGATACATGTATATATATATATTATATTATAATATTATTATACAAATGATATATATTATTGATTATATATCATCACCCACGCCATACCTTGAGGTATGGCGTGGGGCAAGTATACCTATTTATTATTATATACATTTTATTATATATTTCATTATTTAATAATGTATATTATATATATTATATATATAGGATATAAGTTTAATTATTTTTATAAATAAACATATTTTAATATATAAATATATTTTTATAAAAAAAAATTATTCAATAGATATTATACATAGATTATAAATCATCACCCACGCCATACCTCATACGAGGTATGGCGTGGGACAAATATATATGTGTATATTTATATTATTATATATATAAATTATTATATGGTTTTATATATATTCATATATGAGATAATATATATGTAATATTAATATATTTATTAATCTATGTAAAGAGATTATATATAATAATTGTATAATAAATATACATGATATATCTTATATAGATATTAAACATCATCACCCAGGCCTACGTTTCACGTAGGCCTGGGGCAATTATATCTATATTATTATGTTTGATTCATAAATTTATTATTTTTATGTATTTAAATATGTATATATTATATTAATATTTCATATATACAATATATGGTAATATGAATATTATAAATTAAACATCATCACCCAGGCCTACGTGAAACGTAGGCCTGGGGCAAGTATATCTAGGTATTATTATCTATACATATCTAATATTTTATTATATATTATAAATATATATTATTTTAGTTTTTAAGATTATATAATATAGATTATTATATATTATCATTGATACACATATTACATATGATTAATATATTATAAATTATACATTATCACCCAGGCCTACGTTTCACGTAGGCCTGGGGCAATTATATATCGGTATGATTATTATATTATAATAGTTATATTTAATATATATATGATTATATATTATATATTATTTATAAATAATTATTAATATATTATATATTTATTGATATATAAAATTATATAAACAATAAATATTATTTTAAATAAAATAATCATATATTAATCATCATCACCCAGGCCTACGTGAAACGTAGGCCTGGGGCAGGTATAAACATATCTATATGTATTATATAATAATATTATTATACATATGATATATGTTATTAATATTTATATATTATGTTTATTATATAAACTATAAATATATTTGGTTATATATTCATATATAAATTATATATCATCACCCACGCCATACCTTGAGGTATGGCGTGGGGCAAGTATACATTGGTATGTATTATATTATAAACAATATACAATAATTGTTATTATAAATATACATATATATTATATAATGATTATATTATATGATATAAGTATAGTTTATTTACGAATAAACATATTAGAACATATAATTATAATTCAATAGACATTATACATAAATTATACATCATCACCCAGGCCTACGTGAAACGTAGGCCTGGGGCAAGTATTTATAGTAATATCTATATATTATCTTATTATATATTATCATTTATATTATAATAATATTTCATATTAAATTATATTGATATGATATATAATTATATAGTATTATACATGATTATTTTCGCCAGCACCACCCATTGGGTGGTGCTGGCAGCATATTATTTATATATACATATAAATGTATATTATTTTTATATAAAATATATATATTTATATACATAAACTATTATATAATAATTATATATGGAATATATTTATTATATATTATACATCATCACCCACGCCATACATCATAAGATGTATGGCGTGGGACAAATATATATTGTATTATATTATTTTTAATATTTAAAAATTACTACATATAAATGTACATATAATCATAATTATTGATATAATAATATATTATAGTATTAATATATTTATATTGATATATATCAATATTTATATAATAATAACGATATATAAATAGTAATAGTACATTGTCACCCAGGCCTACGTTTCACGTAGGCCTGGGGCAAGATATATAATAATATATATTAATATATTGATAATAACTATTATTGTATATATATAATATACATAATAATTATAGAGTTTAAATATCAGTAATATATTTCATATATGAATTAAACATTACATAATTATAATTTATAATAAATGAATAAGATACAAGATATATCTCGCCAGCACCACCCTCTGGGTGGTGCTGGCACATAATTATTATAAATATCTAATTTATATGTTTATTTTATAATATAAAAATATATATATAGATATATAGATATATTAATTTTATAATAAAAATATCTTTTAATATAAATATTCTAATATATAAGATATTATCACCCACGCCATACCTCAAGGTATGGCGTGGGGCAAGTATATACAGTATTTTGTTATAATAAATGTAGTATATATATGTATAATATTATTTTATTATACTAATTATTATTGTTTATATAAAAATAATATGTATATATTATCGTAAATAATTAAGATATCTCGCCAGCACCACCCATTGGGTGGTGCTGGCACATAATATTTATTTTAATTATATTATATAATGTATTATATTAAATTAATTTATATTAATATTGATATATATATATTATATAGTAAATATAACTTAATAGAAATATTATAATAAAGAATATATCATCACCCAGGCCTACGTTTCACGTAGGCCTGGGGCAAATATATGTATTAATATATTATTATATATGTTTTATTTTATTTTTAATTTATAAATATGTAATAATCATAATAAATATATTTATGAATAAATATTATCATATTACTTAAGATATTTCGCCAGCACCACCCTTTGGGTGGTGCTGGCACACAATAATTTATATATTTATATATTATCTTATTAATATATTTAATCTATTTTGAGATATAAACTAATCATATATATGGTTATAAACATATTATAAATAAAATATCATCACCCACGCCATACCTCAAGGTATGGCGTGGGGCAAGTATATCTAATATTAGATTATAATATATTGTTATATATGTATATATTAATATATATATTAATCATTATTATTTATATGATATAATAATATGAATATATTATGATAATACGTAAGATCTATCGCCAGCACCACCCTATGGGTGGTGCTGGCACATAATAATTTATTTAATATAATTATATAATGTATATTAGTATATTTTGATATGTATATTAGATATTAAATATATATCTTAATATATAGATTCTAATAAAAAATACATCATCACCCAGGCCTACGTGAAACGTAGGCCTGGGGCAGGTATATCTAGTTATATATTATAATATATGTATTATATTTTTATTAATAACTTAATTATATATAATCATAAATATATATATGAATATATATTATCATATTACTTAAGATATCTCGCCAGCACCACCCTTTGGGTGGTGCTGGCACACAATAATCTATATATTATCTTATTTAGATTATTATACTTTATATATATTGAGATATATACTAATTATATAATTATTTTTAATGGTTATAAACATATAATAATAAAATATCACCACCCACGCCATACCTTAAGGTATGGCGTGGGGCAAGTATACACAAGTAATAATAATATATATTTATCTTATATCATATTATATATCTATACATAGCATTTATTATAATAATATAATTATACATATAAAATAATATAATAATAATATAGAATATATCATCACCCAGGCCTACGTGAAACGTAGGCCTGGGGCAGGTATTCATGATTATAATAGTTATATATAATATATATTTATATACATATTTATTTTATAAATAGTTAAGAATAATACATAATAATAAGTATAATATATCACCCCCCACGCATACGTGTAACGTATGCGTGGGGCAAATATTTGTAGATTATATTAAATAATAATTATATATATAATTTATGTTAAAAATATTAATATATAAATTATATTTATGCTTATATATATATATTAATATACTTAATATAGAGAATATATTGTATTGCATTAAATTTTATTTATATAATGATAGCTTTAATTACTACTATATTATTATTTTATTTAAGTAGTTCTAATATCATAGGTTTACTTATAGCTATAGAAATATTATTATTAACAGTAACGGTACAATTAATACAATATGGTGGTGCATTTAATGATATATATGGTACTATATATAGTTTAATAATAATTATATTAGCTGGAGCTGAATCAGCTATAGGTTTAAGTATATTAGTTGCTTATTATAAAATTAGAGGGAAAATAGGACATATAATATAATGCAATATTTATATTATATATGAGAAGAAACAGTTAATATATCATTAGGTACATGATTAAATGTAGGTGATATAAATATACCATATGGTATATCATTAGATTCATTATCAATGACTGTTATGGTACCAGTTGGTATTGTTACATTATGTGTATTATTATATGCTATAGAATATATGAGTCATGATCCTGCACGTAATCGTTTTTTAATAACATTAAGTGTATTTGCAATATTTATGACAATATTAGTTGTAAGTGATAATTATTTATCATTATTTATAGGTTGAGAATTTGTAGGTGTAATATCTTATTTATTAATATCATTTTGATCAACACGTATAGCAGCGATGAAAGCAGCTTTATCAGCTATATTATTAAATCGTATGGGTGATACATTTTTTATGATAGCATTAGCAATATTTTTAACATATTTTCATGCAATTGATTATGAAACTATAGCATTATTAGCACCATATACTAATACATTAATATTAAATATATTAGCATTATTATTATTATTAGCAGCTACAGCTAAAAGTGCACAATTAGGTTTACATGCTTGATTATTACAAGCTATGGAAGGACCAACACCTGTATCAGCTTTATTACATGCTGCTACAATGGTTTGTGCTGGTGTTTATGTTTTAGTACGTTCATATTTTATATTAGAATATGCTCCAACTTTAATGATTGGTGTATGTTGATTAGGTGGTATTACTACTTTAGTTAGTGGTTTAATAGCTGTTGTTACTAATGATATTAAAAAAGTTATTGCTTTATCAACTATGTCACAGTTAAGTATTATGATATTAGCTATTGGTATTAGTGCTTATGATTTAGCTATTTATCATTTATATTGTCATGCTTTCTTTAAAGCTTTATTATTTATGGGTGCTGGTTCTATTATTCATAGTTATATAGCTGAAGCTCAAGATATGCGTGTTTATGGTGGTTTAATTAATTATTTACCTGTTAGTTATAGTGCTATATTAATTGCTTCATTATCTTTAATGGCTATACCTGGTTTAACTGGTTATTATTCTAAAGATATTATTATTGAATCATTATATGGTTCTTATACTATTAGTGGTTATATTTTATATTATTTAGCTGTTGCATCTGCTACATTAACTAGTGTTTATTCAATTAGATTATTATATTTAGCATTCTTTAATACACCTAAAAGTAATAAACAATCATTACAATTTGTTCATGAAAATATTAAAATGTTAATACCTATGTTAATATTAGTTATTTATAGTATAATATTAGGATGTAATCGTGATTCAGTTATTGGTCATTATTCAATGACATTACCAAATAATAATCATTGAATAGAAACTGAATTTACTTTACCTTGATATATTAAATTATTACCATTAATATTAGGTATAATATGTTCATTATTATTAATATATATATATGAATATTCATATAAAAATAATAAATCAAATATACATAATTACTTTAGTAATAGAATATATTATGATCAATTATTAAATAATATAATAATACGTAAAGCATTATGATTAGGTGGAATATTTAATGAAAATATAGATAATGGTTTATTAAAAGTATTAGGACCAACAGGTGTAAGTAGAGCTATAACATATATAAATATAGCATTAATAATGAATATATTATATATATGTGTATAAAATAATTCATTAAATAAATATTCAAATAGGATTTCTCGCCCGCACCTCATATTTTATGAGGTGCGGGCTATATTATTATAAATATATATTATTTTATTTATTCGATATATTTTATATTTTTATTTTATATTTTTTATTATTATAATTTTTATTATATATAAATATTATATGTATAAATATATATTATATATAAATATATGTATTATGTATAAAATATATATAAATATATAAATATCATCACCCACGCCATGCCTAAAGGCATGGCGTGGGGCAAATATTTTTCATTATTATATTCTATTTCTTTTATTTATAATTTTATTATAAAATATTATAAATAATATAAAGTTTTAATTTTCCCTGTCTTTTTTTTTATGAATGAAAAAATTCAACATAAATTAAAATTATAAAATAAAAATATATATAATCACCCACGCAAACGTTTAACGTTTGCGTGGGGCAAATTTTTTATATTTAATTTATAGGTAGGCGGTATCAAAATAATGCAATATAGTATAATGAAGATTATATAAGACTCATGATCTTAAGATGATGGTTTAAATCCATCTATTGCACAAATGAACTATAGCTCAATGGAAGAGCGTGCCACTCATAATGGCTAGATCTCAGTTCAATTCTGAGTAGTTCAACAAACGTTAACTAATTTCATATATGAATATGATGTTAGTTCAGAACCAATGCTATATAGGGGCCTAACACATGCGAATAGTATTATATTATAAGATTTAATATATGAAATCTGAAACTTTAATTAATATTTTAATATTTAATTAAAAATACAATATAATACTGTGTAAGGGTGAGTAAACTGGGGTATATAGATACCTTTATAAATGTAGGTAGTAGTTTTAATAAAAATAATAAAAATTTATAAAAATTTATAAAAATAATAAAAATAATAAAAAAGACTAGCCAATGACTTATAATTGGGGATGGAGGTCCTAACGATCACATTGATGTAATGTCAACTACTATTAGTGGCAGCAGTGGGGAATTTTTGACAATGACCGGAAGGTTGATCATGTTACCTATAAGAAATATCATTTTTATTTTAATATTTAAATATAAAATATTGAATAATATATTGAATATTATCTCCACCCGCGTAGCAATAGCTACGCGGGCGTGTAGTATGTTATTATAAATAATAATATTATTATTAATATTCTTATTCCCCCGGCTTTGCCGGGGGGCCCAGGCCCGCGGCTACGCCGCGGGCCTATTAAAATTTTTATAATATTTATTATTATTTTAATATTACATATTAATAAATAAAAAATTTCAACTATTTTATAAAACATAATGAGTCATATAAAATACATAGTCCTGACTCAGTGATGTGCCAGCCGTCGCGGTCATACATCCAGGGCTAGCATTGTTCTACATTGGCTTAAAGGATTCGTAGGCTTAAAAAAAAATGTTTATTTTATAAAAAATATAAATTAATTTAATACGTAATTAATTTATAAAAATAAAACATTAATGGAATATAGAAAAGGTATAATGAACTAGATAAGTAGAGTTAAAATTCGTTGATAAATCTATGACAGCTAAAGTACTAATATATATATTGACGCTGAGGAGTGTAGGCTGTGGTATCAACAGGGATTAGTCACCCCTTTAGTCACAGCTGTTAACGATGTATACCAAATAAGTAAAGATAAATTGATAAGTATACCGCCAGATTAGTAAGCTCGCAAGGGTGAAATGTAAGACATTAGACGGTTGGGTACAATAGCAGTGGAGTATACCATTTAATTGGATAATCCGCCAAAAATCTTACCTACTCTTGAATTTTTATATAATATTATGTTTATTATTAGATTTTATATTAAAAATTTTAATTATTTAAAATAATTTTAATTATTTAATATAATTTTTATAATAAAAAAAAATATAATTCCCCCGGCCGCTACGCGGCCGGGCGGCCCACGCCCGCGGCATAGCCGCGGGCGGGAAATAATTATATTAATAATATATTTTATATTATGTATAAATTTATGATAAATACCATTATATAATATATAAATGTATATTATATGTTATATAATAATAATATAAAATATAAGAAATATATCACCGGCCCGCGGTGTATACCGCGGGCCAGGGTCATTGCTTCGGGCCCCCGATATATTTATATATAAATACAGGTGTTACATTGTTGTCGTCAGTTCATGCTCAATGGTTTACTATTTAGTTAGTTAATGAACGAAATCCCATTGTTTATTAAAATCAATAATTTTTATAAGGATTTATGTATATACCGGCGGTGATTTTAAATTAATTATTGCCGATTTGGTTTATCTTACAATAATTATCTATTTAAAATTCCAGCAACTCTTTAATATATTATATATGAAGAGATATATTCCCCCGGCCGCAATGGGCCGGGGGCCCGCCAGCGCATATACATTTCGCTGCTCGGTGTTAAATTCTTATTTATAATTATTTTCTTTCATATAGATTCTATTTATAATAGATAGAGATTTTCTTAAACATATTATGATACTTAATTTAGTATCGGAAGTAGGGTCAACGACTAATCAGCATGACCCTTATGTGTAGGGCTATAAGTGTACTACGATTCGCCCTTCTAATTATATCTTATTCTAAAAAGAATTAGTATATAAATGGGTGTTCTATGATAAATAATTTATATTTATATTTATTTATAAATATTATTTATATCGTTTATAAAAAAAATATAGAAATTAATCTATATCGATATAATTAAGATCATTTATCCCTCAATTGAATAAATCTCTGCAACTCGAGGCTTTGAAAGAGGAATTGCTAGTAATTGTGGACAAGTGTGTCACAGTGAAATATCCTTACCCTTCGTACTAATCACTCATCAATAGTCTAGTTGATCTAATATTTACTATTTCATATATCAATTATTGATTACATATATATTTGATCAATATTATATATTTGTTCAGGGACAATATTATGGTCTGAATAGTCTATAAGTTGAAATACAGTTCCGGTAGGTGAACCTGCTGGGGAGTGATAAATAAATTTATTCATATTGAAAACATAAAAATATAAAAATTAGATATAAATTAAACATATAATTCCCCCGGCCGCTACGCGGCCGGGCGGGGAATGCTTAATTCACCGCCGGCTACTAAGTAGCCGGCGGGCTATATTGTTTATTATATCAATTTATTTTATTATAATATTATTATTTTATATAAATAATATATATTATATCACCACTAATATATATAATACATTGGTGGTAAAGCTATATTTTATAGCATAAAATTAAGAAATATTAATTTTAATTAAAAAAATAAAAATAAATCATAGCAGCCGACCTAACGTACATACGTAGGTCGGCTGCACATAATAACATTTCAATATAATTATTTATTATATTTGTTTATGTATATCTATTCTATATAATATATAATAATTAATATTAAATAAATATGATAAAAATCAGATAAATATGAGATCATAGGCTGCCGCCGAGTGCTATGCACTCGGCGGCGTACAATTATATTTATATATTTATATTCACTAAGAATATATCAAATATTTATATTTGTATATATATTTTCATTAAGAAGATATCAAATATTAATATCATAAATATAAAAATTAATATTTAAAAATATAAAAAAATATAGGCAGCCGCCGAGTGCATAGCACTCGGCGGCGTAGAATTATATTTATATGTATATTTATAATATTTATATTATATTTATACATCATTATATTATTATATTTAAATATTTTTAAATTTAAAATAAAATAATAATATAAATGAACATAATTAAAATCGAAGCAGCCGCCGACTAGCTACGCTAGTCGGCGGCGTATAATTATATTAATATACCATATATTTTATATTTATATTATCATAATAATAATATATTTTTATATAATATAAATTATATATTATTGGTTAATATATTTAACACATATTTTATTTTATCAAATAATTATTATTTATAATAATATTTAATTATTTAAAATAATAAAGGAATATATTAAATAATATCTAAATAATATTATAACATAGGCAGCCGCCGACTAGCTACGCTACGTCGGCGGCGTACGATTATATTTATTTGTAACAATATCTTATATTTATTACAAAATTTATATAAATTATATAAATATGTATAATATAAATTATAAATTAAATAACTTGCAGCCGCCGAGTGCGTAGCACTCGGCGGCGTACTATTATATCTCAATTAATATATATTTATTTAACCTAATATTTATATATTACCATATAATAAATATTAATTATAATAACATTTAATTATTTAAATTAATAGCTGAATATTATTAAGAACATATGAATAATATTATAACTTAGGCAGCCGCCGACTAGCTACGCTACGTCGGCGGCGTACAATAATATTTAATTATTATTATACCATATATTATTATATATTTAACCTAATATATACATATATTTATATTATAAAGTTATATAGTATCGTAAAAATATATTTATGTGTTAATGTATTTTACTCATATTTAGATATTACCATATAATATATATTTATTATAATAATATATTTATATTATAAATGAATAATATTCATATATATAAGAATAATAATATAACCAAATCAGCCGCCGACTAGCTACGCTACGTCGGCGGCGTACGATATTATTTATATATAATTTTATATATTATATACACATTATATAATAATTATAAATTATATATTTAAATATTATATATACATTATATTATAAAATTAAATAGCATATAGCCGCCGAGTGCTACGCACTCGGCGGCGTTCAATTATATTTATGTTTATATTTAATTCATATTTATTTATCAATATATCATATATATATTTCATATATATTATGATTAATATAACATATATTATATATAATATAAAAATAATATAAAATATAACTGAATAATAATATAGCCTAATCAGCCGCCGACTAGCTACGCTACGTCGGCGGCGTTCAATATTATCTATGCGTAATTATACCTTATATTTATTATAAAATAATAATATAATATGTTAATAAAATATATTAATAATTATAAAATGTTATATCATAAGCAGCCGCCGAGTGCTACGCACTCGGCGGCGTAAAATAATATATATGTCATTATATTTTTATTCAATATATTATTTCAAAAAATATATATAATATTATTATGATATTTATATTATCAATAAAATATTTATATAATAAATGAAAATAAATAATATTGTAGGCAGCCGCCGAGTGCTACGCACTCGGCGGCGTACAATTATATCTCAATATACATATATTATTTTTATCTATACATTATAATATGTTATTATAAACATATTATTTAAATAATTAAATTATATTTAAACAAAATATATTATTATAAATATATAACAACCAGCCGCCGACTAGCTACGCTACGTCGGCGGCGTACAACTATATCTCAATATATCTATATCTTATACATATATTATATCATAATATTATCATATATTAATATAAACATATTATTTAAATAAATAATAAATTATATTTTAACATATAAATATAATATTATAACCATCAGCCGCCGACTAGCTACGCTACGTCGGCGGCGTACAAATATATATATAAATATCCATATATTTTTATGTAAAAAAACTATATAAAATTAGTATTTAAAAAAGAGACAGGGAAATTAATATGAAATATATATATTATAAAATAAAAAACATATATAACATATAAATTAATAACATATATTAAAATATATAATAACCAGCCGCCGACTAGCTACGCTACGTCGGCGGCGTACAATAATATTTATATTTATGTATGTATGTATTTTCATATTTTTATAAAACATAACATATACTTTAATATATTTATATATATAAATAATATAATTTATTTATAAAAATGAGAATAAAATAATATAATCATAAATAAATAACAACATAGGCAGCCGCCGACTAGCTACGCTACGTCGGCGGCGTACAATAATATTTATATCTATGTATATATTTTCATATTTATATTTTTATACAACATAATATATACATTAATATATATTATATATAAATAATATAAATAATTTATAATAAATAAGAATAATATAATATAATAATAAATATATAACAACTAGCCGCCGACTAGCTACGCTACGTCGGCGGCGTACAATAATATATTGATATATATATATGTCATATATATCATATTTTATAGAAAAAATAATTTTATAATAAAATATATTCACATAATATAATTAAATAATAAAGTATACTAGCCGCCGACGAGCTACGCTACGTCGGCGGCGTACGATTATATTTAATATTTCATTTATATTTCTTTTATATTTTATATTTATACATGATTGTGGCGGAACGGTAGACGCGCTTAGTTTAGGTCTAAGAATTTATGGGTTCAATTCCCATCTCTCATATACTTTTATTTAAATATATATATATTTTTATAT